ATTCAATTATCTGTCTCGACAAGCTGAATTTTAATAGGTGTTCAGTTCACAAGCTTCACCCAAACGATTTCACTCAAATAGGTGCGTGACTCTATCAAAGGATGGAACAGAACTCCAGTTAGCTCTAGATTCTCCTAGTGGTTGATTTTACCATATGGTAAGGTTGGTGCATTGTTATTGCCCGTAGCTACCTTCATTAGGTGTCCCCGACTGAGCTTAAAAACCGGCCTGGTGGGCATGCGCCGGGCTAGTCTCCTGTTCGAATAGGTTTTGGGTAAGCAGAATTTAGGCGAGTTGTTGGAATCCGCTTTGCGCAAGCTTTCCCGGCATTTTTGGATGACATTTATGTCTGTAAAATATTATTTTTGTAAGGTTCGACTTAAAACGGACAAGAGGAATTCTCTTCATGGCTTACTGGAAGTTCGGCTAACTCTTCCCTTTAGAGTGAGTTTTGAACGTTCTTAGCGAAACTCTCGGCGATTGAAGGGCGGCAGCAGCGGTTCATCAAGCAGCAGCTCACCAATCTGTTTTATGATCAATCAATCCATCCCTCCCTCGTGGGTGCAGGAGAAAGCGAAGCGTATGGGTTATTGGAAAGGTAGTGGGCACAGTAAGCATGAGTCGATTTCAGGATGACGACTGCTATGTTTATTTAGCTTTTGTCACACAAAAACGACATTTTCTGTTCTTAACAAAGTGCGGAGTTACCTTTTCGCTGGGTTTGTTGCTTAAGCGCGTAAGCAGCATGGTCATCACTTTCTTTGATTTGATGATCATGCATTACGGTAATAACTCAGCGCGCAGCAAGACCTCTTCTCGCAATTGACGTCTTTTTAAGACATTATCCACCTGTCGCTAAATGCCAGATTCCAGAAAATGTCGTTTGATTAATAGAAATTCTGATATGTTTGTAAAAAAAATTTAACTTGCTTGCACTGTGTAGGAAAAATGCCTATGACCCATAGTTACAGGAAATCTCGATTTCTACTTAGAGAGGATCGCTTATGGGATCGTTCTTGACACGAAATTGGCGATTGTTAGCGGACGGCTGCACCTCATCATTGCTACCCTCGAAATTAATTGGCTAGCTAGCTAGAATATGCATGTCGCTTCTCTGAGCACTTTTACTCACTACTACTTTCTTCCCGTCCCTTTTTTAATTTCAACTAAGCTTGGCACAGCCGCCTAAGAAACTGCTTTCAGCCACGGTCGCGGATCAGGAGAGAGTGACTTGTGTGACGCATCTATATCTGGGGATGATCGGGTAGAACTCAGGGCTGTCAGGTGTCAATCGGGGAACGATCGATTGGGTGTCCGGGGTGCAATAAAGATAGGGGACGATACGCTTCGCCGTGCCAGCTATGAGGCTATATTCTCGTTGAGTCGGGCGCGTGGGAAGACTGTCCTGTCGGGTTGGAAAACCAACATCGGACCGGGATGTTGTTCCCTCCTTGTCTGAAAAGATTCGGGAAAAATCGGGTAAGTTCGCTCTACACTGTCCCTTAGATTGGGAAGGACATAGGCTCGGCACATTTCGTAGCTATCATCGTCGCGTCCGTCAAATTCAGGCGTTGGTACATTCTGCAGCTTTTCGGTACACGGCCTTGCGTTGTCGTCAGCCGTACGCCGTTGAGCAGCAGTCTTTAGAAGCATGTCATCTATGAACGATCCGATGAAACTAGAGATGGAATAAAACCTAGCTTTTCGTCACGCGAATTCGCCGCCAGTCTTTGAGGTCGCCTTCCTTGCTTGACAGTATAGCCTGCGGGTGAAATACTAGATGTCGGATTGTACATGGGAATGATAATGGTGAGGCCATTGAATGAGAAATCACGACCTTAAACACTTGCCTGTAGCTATAGTGTCAACTTGACGCGCTGAACGACTATGATCAGAATCCTTTCGGGGTCTAGCACTGATATTTCCGCTAATTGGATCGGCCAGGGTGAAGGGCTTAACTAAGTATTAGTTGAGGGCGAAGGGCTTAGTACCATGAGGTTGCAATCGGGCCACCAAGTCCATTATGTAGTCTGGGCTGCCTGTCCTTCTCAAGGAGTGGACGGGGCATAGAAAATTTGCGTTTTCCGATCGGGGATTGGTCTGTAGTCCTCGTTTTCATCGTGTGATGATGTAGATGGGGGTATAGCCTCTGAAGCGTCTACTTATAGTTATAGTCGACCTTCTCTTGACCTGAACTCTCGTATAGGTGAACTTGTTTTGTTCAATTCTTAGGAAGAAGAAGGATCTACTGGGAATGGTAGGGCTCCCTCGATGTCGTTGGATGAAACTGGTGGTCGGATTACCCCTTCGTACGGTAACAAATCCCACGCATATCTTCTTTGTCTGTCACACCGTACGTCGCCCGGCTTAGGGTAGGGGGCAGCCCCCCCAACAGACGTAGGTTGCGTATGAGCCTCCAGTAGGACTCTGGCACCCGAACTGTAGAAATGGGTCCCGAACTAGAGGTGGTTTGATGGGTGCTCTTTGGGTTCTTAGATCCGGCGGCTACTTTACTCACTTAGCACCCTACGTAGGCGGGGGGAATCAACACCCCCCTCAACTGCCAATGGCCAAATCCTTACCCATACGAGAACTTGACTGAGCGAAATTAGCGACTTTTCGATCTGCTGTGGCCTACTAAAGAAACTCTAACCTTACAATGTTCATTATAGAATACTGCGTATCCATTTTTCCTCCCTTTCATTTCATAATACGATTAGCCTAATCTGCGAAGGTCGGTGAAATGCAGAAATGCAGGATGACCAAAAACGAACTCACGGAAGTTCGATCAACTATTCCCCCCTAAGGCTGAGGTCTTTGATGCGCTTCTTCATCAGTTCTTTCGTCAGTTATCAATTGTCTTTCAAGGCGGTTTCTTTTCTTCTTTCTTAGGTATCTTCTCGTCTGTCTTAGGTATCTTTTGGTCTTTCTTAGTTTTCTCGTCGTTAGTCACCTCTGTTTGTTCTTGTTCTTCTTTATCTAATAGCGTTCTTTCTTCAGTAAGACTTTTCTGTCTCTCTGTAGTGTATTGAGTGTGCATCCTTTTATCTGTATTCTTCTTAGCATCAAACTGTGATATCATCTCTTTGTATCTCTCGGCAAACTCTCTTTCCTTCTTAGATAATTTCTCATTTAGAATTTCATTTTCAGTCTGTAGTTGTATTAAAGCATTCCCTAGTGATTTTCTTTTTTGTTTTCCTTTGTGATCTAGGCTAGACAAGTCTTGGATATCAATTGGATCAGTATCCACCCAGACATCTCTGTGATATACTGGTATCCTCTTGGTCCCCAGCTGAAGCCCAACCCTGACCATTGTGTCTTTCTTGATGATGTTAAGAGTGTGCCAATCAATCCGGAAGTTGGCTTCCACCGGTACCTGTTTTGTACGAGATGGGTCCGCGTACTGTGACTCAAACCATTCTTGATTGACCTGGTTTTTCGCTGGTCCCTTGTACTTGAGTATATTGGAGCCACCTATTGCGATGTAGCAATAGGATTTCGGTGCTAAAAAGTATCCTTTCATGACTCTGTCCTCTAGCTTAAACTTACCTAAGACAGAAGAAGAAATCACTTCTTTAGGTAGTGGCTGACCAAGCACAACTGAGTCTGTGTCCGTGTAGTAGCAGTCCTCTCTTGAGATATAAGGGTACATATAGATCCTAGCAGAGGCAGTGATCGCAGCAGCTAGTTGGACAGCAGAGTTCTTCGGTGGATTCCAATAATCTGAGCCCTTCTCGGTATTGCTATGGTAGGCAACGATGTAGTTGTTCTCGCTAAGCATATCACCGAAGATGAACTCACTATGCCTGATCAAATGTTTGTATCGATCTTTATCGCAGACCTCGGTTGTCGTGCTTTTAGGGTTAATGCCAAATCTACCGTATAGCGAATTCATAAGGATCTTGTACACATAGGACATGGCCTCATTACCTGATATCCTTGCCTCTAACCTGCTCTCAAAGAGTGAGCTAACAAAGTCCCTGAATGGGCTTTCCATCCTCTCAAAGAGGTAGCCTGAGATTGGGATTACAGTGTAGCCTAGGCCTCTTGCATACTTTAACTCCTCGCAATAGTACACTCCAACAAATTCCCCGGTTGGAAAGATGAGAGTGTTCTTCTTGTTGTCTCGATAGGGTAGAAAGGGCTTCTTGATAGTCTTCGGACATACCACATATGCCTCAATAAAGCCAAACATGCTATCTAAGTCCTTGCCTTCCAGATTTCCATGCCAGACTGGCACACCACCAGGCATTGGAAATTCCTTCATTACAAAGGGATAGAGAGAGTTCACATCGTAGTAGTATAGGTCCTCGCCATATGGCTTGTATACATCTGTATGACCACCGTAGTAGGCACGCCTTATAAAGCTGTCTTCATTCTTGTTTGGGATGTGGATTGGCCAATTAGAAGCATCGTAGTATTTCATACGAAAGATGCTAAGAGCAAGTGAGGAAAGGGTTATCTTGCTTTCTATGTCCACCTTGTACAGCTTCCAATATATCTCTTGAGCTTTTTGCATTACACCTCCAAGGAGAAGGATGTCCTGCTTCATATAGTCTAACAAGTTCTTTTTCATACTTGCCAGATTTGACAGTGTCACCTCATCATATGCGATAGAGCCTTTCGGGCCAAGACCCGGGCATAGATTCTTAGCTAGGGAGGACTCTGATAACTGTAATGAGTATCATGGTATCAAACCTACAGAAGAAGACGGCCTTGTGCTACTTGCGCTCGGGCGTATGTTGAACCTACATTTTCTCGATATAGATATTTTTGTGAAGAATTCCTATGGTTTGAAATTGCCTATTCCAAAATATTATGATATGGTATGTAAGAGAGGGAATAATGTTTTAATGTTTTATAAGATAGACCTAACAAACTCATGTTGGGTTATAAGTAGAGAAAGTATATTGTGTAAGCTATCAGATATAGTCATGGATAAGAAAATTATTGAATTAGTAAGAAAATTTCTGTATTCACCTATCGTGGATACAAGTGGTCAAGAATATTTAACCAATATTATGATACCATCTGCGGAACTTATAACTTCAGTACTACTTAATTTAGCCTTAATGGAGTTTGATAAAGAGTTTCAACAAGTATTTCCTGAATTAGAGTATAGTCGGTATGTTCATCAGGTATTTGTCTCTATTACCAATGCTGAAATTAAGCAAAGAATGCCTTTGGATATATTTGAAGATAAAGTTAGAAGGTTATTTGATAAACTCAATGTGACTGGTAAAATCCTTTCAATTGTACCGGGAGAGGGACCTGTGCGTTGTTATCGCGGTGAAGTTAGTGTCAGCCAAGACGGGAAAATTAAAGTGAAGTACGACGTATAATGACATTATTTATAAACTATATTTATAATTATATCTTCATCCCGCGATGGTACGCAGGAAGCAGGCAGATTCTCACCGAACCCGTCACTTCTCTACTAATGACCCAGATGAGTCTGTATTCGAAACACTTCAGTACGTCGCCCATACTTTGTTCGTATTCTCCCATCTTGGGAACAATTGTTGCTAATAAATATAGGAATGGGGTTTTTTCTAAACTACTAACATTGACAGATAATTTTTAAATAATTACAGGTATACCGGAAACATTACGAAAGCGACTGAGGACTAACCAAAGCATTAGCGAGGGGTTCTATAATTTCATATGGTGGGCGCACAAATACGAGAAGATTTCTCACTTCCTTGAGGTTGTAAAAGTAAATACAAATGCAATGAATTTTACGATCTGCTTGGGGTTTCAAATATGGTACTCTTTAATGCCTAGCATTCTACTAGCATTAGAGTATTATGATTTAAATCAAATCCTATGCCCTGAGGAGGTAAAATATGTCAAGGACACCACACGAAGTTGGCCCGCCGGGATATTAAAGGGATGCATAGAACTATGCAATAATTATTTCGGTAACGGTATCATGCAGGCTGCTGAGGCAAGCACCTCGGGGGGTGGGAGCAGCGCAGAGTTGAACGATATGGCTACCTTCGACCCCCTGGGAATAAGAGGAGGAGAGGAAACCACCCGCAATGTAGTACTTAAAAAACTAGTGATTGCCTGCCTCGCTGTTTGTATATTGAGCACTGTCTCCTATGCAACCGTCTGCGGGACAGAACTATGTCAGCAATTTTTTGAGGGAACGCTTCCAGAATAAAAGAGAGCTTAGACAGTATAAATAAACTCAGTGATTAGCCGCTGAAGAAAACACAGAAGGGAATGGAGGGTCCACTCGATAGGAGCCGAACGGTACTTCATAAGAAGGAAGGACTAATAGGAGGGCACATGCCTGAGCGAAGCGAGACCGTCTAGCAGTAGAAAGAAGAAATAGGTACAGTAACACTTACATCCTCCCATTAAGAGTCAGCCCGGAAAGGGAGTGAGGCTCCCCTACACAGGAGCCGAACGGTACTTAATGGATGGAGAAATAGGAATGGTAAATAGTAACGGTTTGTTGCCCGAGCGAAGCGAGCTCCTTTACATCTAGAAAATATAGGAAGAAAGATCTGCAAGAAAGTGAGACTCCCCTCGAAAGGAGTCGAACGTTCCTTCAGTAGTAGATGATGCTTTTTTTATAGATGGTTCCAAATTGTGAACTATTTTAAAGAGCAGGGAGACCGTAACCTTCAGTTCCTCTTTTTTTTTTCTGTATACACGCCCAAATGGGTGAAAAACGATTTAAAAAAAAAAAAAACTGTTATGAACTCATTGTTCAATCGATTTTGTCTATCTTCAGATACATCTGTTCGAAATCATCCCGTGTTTGTTGGTACTATAAATCCAGCTGTTATAAGCTCTAATTATGAAGGGTATGTTCGGTATCCAAACAAGCCTGATGAGTGGAGTTATGTGAGGAGCCGTCTTCCGCTTCCTGACCTTATTCGTCAGTCTAATTGGCAAGCACATGCTCCTCTATGGATTAAGGAACGTCCTATTTCTAATAGGGTCTACGACCCGTGTGTACTAGACAGCTCGATTGTGCGTGTGCCTAAATACAAGTATACTTTTTCACCTTGGGTCCCTTATGGGCTGGTGGGTCCGTGGTTTCAGACTAACAAATGTTATCTGCCTTTTTCGGTTCCTTCTTCGGGGGCTAAGTTGCTACGCTCACCGGACCGTCAGCCTGGCTTGCAGGATGCCATTGGTGGAAGTGCACGCATTAGGAATATAGGGTTGAAAGAAGCATTAACTTATAGCTATTTGTCAGATTTGCGATTCATACTATTAATCTGTCTTCTATTGGGATTTAGTGCTTATTGTTTCTTAGTGCCCGGACCCATGCTAGTGATGCCTAGCCTTATTTTATCTCCAAATCTAGGTGATCACCTTGATGTCGCGAGGGATACCTATCTAAACAATATCTGCACTGTTCATAAGCTACCGAGTCCATGCCATTGCGGTGAGGCTGTCAACCGAGCAATGCTAATCCTTTTAGATTCTAAAGAGCTACCTTTTGACCCCTTGCAACTGGGTCTACAGAGCAGGGCTGCCGGTGTCGCTGTTTTCATTGGTGCTGTTATACTGGGCATGGCTCTTTCGGAATCAGTCTGTAGTATGGGGTTTTCCGCTATTTGAAATGGTCTTACATTGAGATAATAGTCTTACATCGAGATTGTGAGTTGGTTTTTCTTTCAGAACCTTGTTTCTGCGATTAGTTAGATGGAATGAACTACTCCCCGAAAATGCTCATTAAAGAAAGTTGGGGTTATTGTCTGGAGAGGTGGATAGATAGGACTACTAGTTGCTTGATTAGGACACTAGCATTATTTCGAGCCAAAAACAATAAGCGGAATTCTCCCTTCTTTGTAGTATAAAATCACAAATGTTTTCCTTGTTCAGTAAATTGGTTATATCATCCTCCCCTATTGTAAGGAATCATCCCATCTTTGTTAGTCCTAGGTATCCAGATACTATTTATTCTCATAATGAGGGTTTAGTCCGTTATCCTGGCACTGTTGAAACACATCTAGTGCGTAGTCGTCTCCCGCTTCCCGAGCACACTCGTGCTTGGAATTGGCAGGCGCACGCACCCCTTTGGATGAGGGTAAGCACTGTGCGGGTTCCCTCAGTGCGTCCTCAGGTTTGTCTAGTCGATCCTGTTACTCGCGATAGAGGGTTTCTTAACTATGTTTTTTCTCCATGGGTGCCGTATGGAATAAAGAAAGGATTCCTACCATTCCTGTTTGGGGGAAATTTGATGCGCTCACCCGAACGTCAACCCGGCTTGCAGGATGCCATTGGTCGATCTGCTCGTATTCGTGACTTTACCCTCTCCGAGGCATTGAGTTATGGATATAGTTTAGACTCTAGGTTTATCCTTCTCATGTGCCTCTTGTTGGGGTTTACGTTGTATTGTTTCATCGTTCCGGGCCCTTTTCTTGAAGCGCCTGGTCTTATTCTTTCTACCGACCTGAAAGAACTAATTCGCATAGGAAGGGATACCTATGTGGACCATATATGCAGCACGCACCATACCCCTAGCCCTTGTGTTTGTGGCGAGCCTCTGAACAGGGCGATGCCCATCCTACTGAATTCTCAAGAGCTGCCGTTCGACCCGCTGGAGCTTGGTGTTAAAAGCAGGGGTTATGGTGTTGGTGTTTTCGTGGGTGCAGTAATTCTTAGTTTGGCGCTCTCCGAGTCTGTTTGTCACTTGGGCTTCAGTGCGGTGTAGCTTGTTTTGGATTCCTCTTCTTTGGCTACTCGGGTAGCTCACTCTATCGTATAGGTCGACCCCCCGGATGTAGTCATGTTAGTTTTGCTTTCTTTAGTACATGATGAACCGGGTTACCAAAGTCACGGTATGAAAGGTAGTTCGCAGGCCTGTCTTTTGATCCTAGAAATACAGGTTCGAATCCTGTTCGTGACTAATGTCGTTTTGATCATATACCTTTGTTATAGTCAGTTCCTTTTCCTTCCTCCGACAAATTAGGATTCACTTCTTTCTCCTTACCTGGAAGCGGCTAGGCAGAAGCAAAGGCCGAAGAAAGACTTCCACACGACAGCTCTTCTTTCCTGTTTGCTGTAACTGTAAACAACCGGTTTGCTTATTCAACAACTCTCTAATCAGTTTGGGCACTAGGCAGTAATAACAGGTAAGGTTAGTACGGACCCTTTTTTTTTTTTCAAAGGTCACTAGAGTGGCTCCCGTCTTTCCTCACTCGAGGTCTAGCTTTCCCTTGGATTACTTCGCATCCTTCCTGCTTGAAGGAAAGTGCCGCACTATTTTTAGCCACTCGGAGATAGCCTTTTCGATCTTATTGGAAATTTCCCATCACCTTTTATGATTTGGCAGGTTCCTGTTTGCCAAAGTTGCTTCGTCCGCCCTTCCCCATAAAACTACGATTAAAGCTTGAGTAGATAGATCGACCAGGCAAACATCCCCTTCCTCCCCATGTGGAATGCCCCACTCAGATCGCCCAGAGCCCCCAACGAGTCACTACACACCAGCTTCGCTAACCGAACCGAGACAGGCATCTGATGCTGCAGCTGGGGTAAATGTACCAGAAAAAGGAATTCAAAGAGGGTTCTTCCCTTCATTCATTAGTCTACTGCCTATCTATTTGCTAGCATCCCGTGTAAGGACGAGTTGCTTGTTAGCACCTCCGGACGGGAAATTGAAGATAAGCGCTCATGCTACATTTATAAAGAAGCAGCTGTGGGAATAAGCGCTCCTTGAACAGAGAGGAAGCTGGCTAACTAAACCCAGGGCAACCCATTCAAAACACTTTCAGCCCTTGGCATAGAAGCTGTGAAAGAATAGGCTGCTGGAGTAAGACCTTCTGTTTACAATTTTGAAGAGAAATTCCAGAGATACTCATCAAGTGGACCATACCAAGGTGCGAAGCGAAAGCTCCTTGCTTTTCTGATCTCATTGTGGACGTGTAGAGATAGGCACCTTATCTATGCAATAACGATCTCACTCTTCAAGACAGATTCATGAAAGGTCAATCTACGCCATGGAAGTTTCATTGCTGAATGACTTGTCTGCTACCAACTCCTTCCTCTATGTCTATGGGCAGGGCATCTCTACATGTGAGACCTTGTATACAAATTTCTCACATACCAGATTCCCGAGGAAGAAAGAGAGCTTCTTGCTTTCATGCATAGCAGACTAACAGAAAAGTGATCTCGCTGTACCCGATCTCCCAGCACTGACATTGAGAGAAGAGTGGAACGGGACTTGCTTTATATTATAGGGGACTTCCCTGGATACTTTTCAACTCATATCGGAGCAAGGAAGCAAGTGGCTAAAATGGTGGAAGTTACTTCAGCGCTTGGGGGAAGAGGACTCTCTACCACTGCTGATTGGATCCGGGGATGCTCAAACGGATAACAACAAAAAGAAGAGTGAGGGTTCTATGGTATGGATGGCTTTGGTGAGCATAGCAGGAAAGACCGACGAGAAATTGATGTCTGTAGAAGAAGGAATTGAAAGCTAGGATAGACCTTCAAATCAGCGAGCTAGGAAGGCCAAGGAAAGTATCCAGAACCCAGTTGTGAAGGAAAGGCAGGAATTAGTAAGAAATCTCAAGAGGAACCTGAAGTGACTAGTCCTATGAAGTGACTCGTCCTATATAGTTGGAAGTGGGCATGACGAACCACAAAACATGAGGAAAGATCCTTAGGGGCAGATGCTTTGCTACAGTCCCATGCATGTGTGGGTTTCAAGGAAATGAAGGAAAATTTAAACGTATCCAGGGCGGGAATAAAAAGTGGCTCTCTAGAGACGGAAAGGAGACCCTCATAACATAAAAGAAGTGGCCCAGGCGATTCTCTCGTATGCAATGAGTTGGTTAGTTTCATTAGCAGGTTATGGGGGCGGGGTAATAATTATAAGCTAAGGAAAAGAAAATGCATTGGATGGGCTGGAATAGAATTGCATCCAAAAGAAGAATGGCGGGCTAGGTTTCCTAGACCTTAAAGCTTTTTTCCATGCAATGCTAGCAAAGCAAGGTTGGAGGCTTACAAAGGCTCCGGAGTCATTATGTGCGCGTGTGCTGAAGGCAAAATCTTTCCCAGCTTGTTTTTTTCTTTTTTGGAAGCGAAGAAGTTGGGTTGGGCTCGTGCCTTCGTTTACATGGGGGAGTCTGCTCAACTCAAGGGTAGGTTCTCAATAAGGGAGTCATCTGTCGCATTGGGAGCGGCTTGTCGGTGAAAATAGGGGATGACCCTTGGTTGCCTATCTCTTGGAACAGGAAGGGTGTCACACCAAGAAGCTTAAATATTTACGAAGAAACATTTTTGATGGGAACTAAAAAAGCATCATACCGGAACTTGGAACGAGGAGTTGATCAGAGACAACTTTATTAAAAAAATATGCAGAGATGATATTGAGCTTGCCTTTAAGCAACAGAGTAGATGAGGACTTCCTTGCTTGGCATTACGATCGCCGAGGCCTTTTCTAGGTACGTAGTGCATACTATCGAGATGGAATATAAGCTAAAGATGACAGACCAAGACAAGACATGAATGAGTCCGAAAAGACAGAGTATTAAAAAGGCCTCTTGTTCTAATATTGGAATTCTCCTAATCACTGTGTTCCCTCAATTAAGTAAGGTGCTTTGACCAATGGATATGGATTCATTCCTCAATAAAGGGATAAAGCATGAGCCCAGCCCTACTGCTCTAGCCTACCGCGCAAGGAGAAAGAAGCCACCCACGGATTTCGCATTTTCGCAGTCAGATTCAATTCCACCTTCATCAAAATGGGGTTTAGGCGGCACTCCTCGTTTTACTTCTTCCAATGCTTATAATCACCTTCGTTCTAAGCCTGGTTTTTCGAAAGAAATGTTAGCTCTAACCGCTGTTCCACCTGTTCCTAGGGTGGAACAAAAGGTCGGCTGAAACGGGGGTTTCACGTCTATTTTGTGACGAACAATGAATGTGGTTAGATTCCTGCCAGGTTCTATATCGGGTGAGGGGCGAAGAGTCGTGAACTCCACTTGGTGGCTTTGGAACACTCAAGGAAACGCAACGAGCAAGAACAGGGTTGCTCGAAAGAACAAAAAAGCTTCTATGAGAATTACCATCTTCACCCGATTAATTTTATTTCTCGGGTTCTCATTTTGATTCTTTGTCGTAGGATATCTCGTCGTCTTTCTCTTCTACAACTACGCCTCGCTCTGATTCGATTGCCCATTGCTTTACCTTCCCTGCGAAGGAAATCCGCTCTTTCGCGCTTCTCCTTCCTTCATCTTTATCTTCCTTAAGTGCTCTACTCGAAAGGCAGGAGCTATTGTCCAACTTTCTTTTATTTAATTGAATAGCTCTACCTCCTCGGTTTGGAGAAAGCAAAGCCCCCTACCTCTCCACCTTCGCTTAACAACAAGGATCGCATGGCCGTACCGTTATTAGATTGCTTTTCTTTGTCTGATGAGGATAGTAAAATAGATAGAATATAATAGGTAAGAGTTCAATGGCAAATGCAATCCCTCCTGTGAGAAAGCCTTAACTTAACTTAGAGATGTATTTAAAGTTTTCTTTCTTTTTCTTTGAAGCTTATAGTGTGAAAGCTAGCTTAGGATAGTGTCCCTATAAAGCAAGTGTAATCTGTAGTTCTAGTGCTTCGCTCTTCTATTCCTAATGTCTTTTCCAGTTTTCAAGCGGAAGCAGGACCAGACCAGGCAAGGATGATATCATTATCATAGCGAATAGGGACTCTATGTTGATCTATGGGTATTTTGTAAGATGGGGGCCATGCTTTGCCTTCGAGTTATTTTATTACTTTTCATCAGTTTATTAGGCAAGCTAGCCTATCAATATAGTTTGAGTTCTAGAGTCAACCCATACCAAAAGATAAGGAAGGTTACAGTCCTTCTGCCTTCCATTCAAAAGTAAGAATCCGATCTCCAGGTTCCCTTCGAGCTCGTAGCTTTCTTTTTTTCTGGGCTCTTCTCCATTCTCCAATCCTAGTGCTTCGCCTTTACCTTTAAGTAAGCTAAGCAAGCAAGAGAAATAGACTTAGGCACGCAAGCATGTGAGAAAATTCCTTTTCAAGCTAGGTTACAACAGGGAAAAACAATAAAGAAAAAGAATGAGCTATCCGCCTTTTAAATGTAAATTAAGCCCGCAGACTAGGGGATAGCGTAAAGAGAAAGGGTTAGGGTAAGGAAGGGATCTAGCAAGAGTTATACCCAAGAAAAGCCATCAACATCTAGATGTATCAAGGGCCTAAGCTAGGTCAGTTCCATACTAACCTGTTCCTTCTTCTTGCGAAGAATGAATTACCTAAATCAGCTACTGCTGGGTTAATAATCCACGTGGGAGTTTTCTTCCATCGCATTCTAGTGATCCAGTTTCTGCCTTTCCTGAGGTAGCAGTTGAAAAGGTTTGAGTTTTGCTTTGATTCTGCTTTCTCTTCTTAAGTTTCCATTGATTGCTAGGCCAGCTCTATCCAAACAAGTTTGAAAGCTGGCTCTTTTTCAGCTGTATATTAAGTATTCTCCAATCTCTAGACCCTCCAGCAATCTAGAAGTCTTTTCCCTGCAATCCTAAGTAAGGGCGGGCATCTAGTGCCAGTCTTAAGAGTCAATCCAATTGAAGAAACAAAAATTATGCTTTTTGGGGGAGGACTGCTAGACTATGTTTTCTTTTCTTCCGGTGAAGTGAAGGAAACAATTCAGGGGAAGAATCGAGCTGCAGAAGCAAGGTATATGTCGAAAACAGTTGAAAAAAGGCACAAATGGCGGATTCGGGTCTTCCTTAGCCAGCATGCTTTTAAGAAGTAGTCTAGAAAGAGTGTATTTCCCCCCCAAACCTTCCACCTTTCCCAGATAAGGCTATAGCAAAGTAAGAGATAGATTTTTTTATTTTATATGGATGTCCAACTTCTCCTAGTGCTTGCTCTGGTCCGCCCCTTACCATAGGCATAGGGGAATTTGATAGTACGCGCGCCTTTCTAGTTTGAATTTTTTTGCTAGTTTGCAGTCATCTAGTTCAATTGCTTCTACTTTCTTTTTTAATTCTGCCTTAGAGCGAGTTAAAGCCAGGCTAGTGACACCATTCAAAAGGAATTGAAAGCCAGTAGTTTATCATAAGCCCAAGGCTAAATCTCAGGGGAAGGATTCTCGTTAGCCAGCAAAGGCTACAAAGCGGTGGGAAAGAGCTAAGGCTAAGGATAAAAAGAAAGCTTTTGATATTTTTTTATAGGCTAGCCAGCAAGAGCAACTAGATCAGGAGTTTAATTCATAGGGTTTGCTAGATCTGTAGTGGCATTCCTAGTAGCAGTCTTTCTAGACGTCCCTCTAGTGGCCATTGCTAAGTCCGCAAGTATACCAGTTATACAAAAAACCCTTGCAGCAAAGCCAATTGCAGTGAGAGAGCTCTTTGATTTCCCCAGCTAGTTTGAAAGCGCAGCGATAGCAGGGGAGAGCACTTAAAAAAGGGAAATCCCCATTAAAATAGAAGAAAAAAGGTATGAACTTCAACTGGCGAACGCTGTTTGCAGAAAGACGCGTTAACCCTTTCCCATATCAAACCGGGGAAGGTAGGAGGGCTGGTTATCTCTACCTTCTGACCTTGCTATCCCTAATACTGACCAAAGCAACTTGGGGTGACAGTCAGTCATTTCCTTGTTTGACATGGCATTGGCAGTGGAAAGGAAAGCTCGAAGAGCGAGGAGAAACAGTAGGTGTAGGTGTAGTAAATCTTTATTAGGGAATCCTTTGTATTGGCTAATCTGTTTTTCTGGTTTCTGGTTGATTCGCAAGTTCATCTCCTTCTTTCTTTGTGGAAGGAGCAAAAGTGACATATATATAACCCCACGATCAAATGCAGTAAGTAATCCCGGAGCAAATGAACTCAAGAGTGAAGAGCACGGATTGCAGCTGAAATGAATGGAAGGTTTTAGCCTTTGGAAGTTGGGGGTGAAACCAGTGGAATTCTTTTTTTTATTCTTTTTTATTTAGGCAACTTAATGACAAGCAGCGGACTGCCAAGTCGGAGTGGAATGGGGTAACGCGGACGACCTTACTCCTGCCTCTCCAGTATCCGCTTTGGGTGGGGCAGGCTGACTGCAACGCTCATCGCGCTGCCTTTCCTAATTTGAAGGGTCTTGACTCATAGATTCAATTCACAGGTATTCGTGGAGCACTAAACGAGATCGAACTCAGTGGATAAAGAATGCTCCCCGAAGTCCTCAACCTTAGTGGCGTACTACATGACTCAATTATTATCAGGCCTATGAGATAGAACGAAGGCTTCTGAGATCGTTAATCTAACTATTGTATTCTATATGTTATTCTTAGGCTTACGAGACAGATCCTAAAGCAATTCTTCCTCCACTTCCCTACAGGTCTCTGTAGCGTATGGAATGGGCAAACGAGGACGACCTTACCGTTTATTCTTTATTTTTATTTTGGTATCTGTTGTGCGAGACAAGCGGACTCTGGCTCCCTCTACACCATTCTCCCCAATTGACACGTCCTGATTTATAGTCCCAAAACGTAAGGGAACAAGGCTCGCCTTCCCCTCTCCCGCTGGTATCCGCAGACAACCGACTGCTGTAAGGAACACGCCCTTTCTCTTTCTAACGAACTGCTCTGATAAGACCATACGCGGGGAAGTGATTTACCGGGATTATTTGGTTCTACTGGAGCAATTGATATGTCGGCAGGGAATGTAGGTGACAGCTCACTGGCTCTCGAAGCCCTTTTCCGGGGTAACCAAGTATCATGTTGCATGAATCAATCTTTCTTAGGGTTCCCTAAACAACAATTTTTATTTTCTTACACTATAGTGATTCTTTTTTTTATGGTATAGATTCTAATGCTAGAGGCTTCTGCCATCGGCTTTGTTGCAGTCACGAGCTGCTTCGTTTACTGGAGCGTACTGCCTATTTCATGGCCACCCACAACAGAGGAATGGGAATTCTAATTCTTTTATGTCTCATCTCATGGGTTCCCAATCCAAGTCAGTAGATAAGGGGACGAAAGAACTAGAAAACCACTTCGTCGGATCGTCCTGATGAAATATAGGACTTTGTTTCCCCGGTCGATGCAGAAAAGTAGTCACGGATCGAGAGCTTCTCTCGCTCCTTGTATTCTATGTACGGCACTGACCGTACTATTTGTACTATATCCAAACCATTTCTATTCACTGATCAGGGACTTCCCGATGAAAACATAAGGATAAGGGGCTTAAGGCGGAGTCAAAAGAGGAGTTCATTCTTTCTTCTCTTGCTCCAGCCCTCTGGGTAAGTTACCGCTGCTGCTGGGGAAAGAAGCTAAGATCAATCAAAGCGGGACAATAGCAAAAGTCATATGATGGCTGCCTATTCCACTTTTAAGACCGGTTAAGAGGTCTAGACGTGCAAAGATATCTCCGAGACGGAAAAGAGACTCCCCCCTCTTCTGATCAGGACAACTGGGCTATAGCCAGACTACGTTGGTAATGAATGGATGGAAATTACACGCACTAGAAAACCTAAATTAGTTGATTAAGGCATTTACCGATCTTCGAATACGTGAGGAATTGCCATTGGTTGAGCTACTTTATATACTATTGTCTCAGGTAAGACTTGACTTGACTCCCTTCTTTAATTCTACATTCTTGAATCTGGGCATTTCTCTTTTCATTCGCTTTTCGAGGGCTTCCCTCTCCCGATGGTCGAGCCACTGCGTTTCGTCGACTCAACCATGACTTTCTAGGCATTTTAGTAAAGAGGTCAAGGACAACCTCACTCAAGAAAGCTTTCCTAAAAGAAAGAAATTCTACCACAAGACACATCTTAGGATTGGTATTTCCATTAACGCGATGCCTCAAAAAGTTCTTACCGCTGAAAGAGTAAATTAGTCCGGTACGCTCGCTACACAAGAAAATCAATAAGTTAAGTAAGGGTCTGGTGATTGTCCTTTCCGGCTTTACCTTCTATTTAGGAGTCGCTGCGGGCATCCGGGATCGGTCCCGCTACGCTAAGGCTTGTTTCCCAGAAAAGGTTCATTGATTTGAGATTACATAGGTCATCTCCATAACAAGAGTCAGTAGGAAAGTGAAGGAGTGGCCTTAGTCTATCTCATAGGCCGAGAGCAAGCAAAGCCAAGGACAATCTCGCTCAAAAGAGCAGCAGGAAACATCCACGCGAGGATATTGAACTCGCAGCACCTAATGGAATGCGCCCCTGCCAAGGGTGGGCGGAAAACTACCTTAATACAATATATTCTATCTTTTCTTGGGAATACTGCTTATAACAGTGGCACAATGGTTCCTAAAGTAAAGTACGAAAGCCATTCCGTTCGTTACAGTAGTCGGTATCTCCAGGGGAGTCCAGAGCGTGTCAGATTAGTGCATCTCGTTCCAGCGCAAGCTTTCCAAAGTAGAGCATAAAAACCACTTGTTAATTACCAAGTCAAAGGTCAATGGGAAAATGAGAGTTGAGTCTAGTGGCTAACTCATAGACCTAAGAACAATAGATACATACTTGATGAAGCGAGTTGCTAGATAAAGACTTCCAAGCTCTCGGGTAAAGACTTCGGCGCATACAAAATGATCGATCAGAATGCATATCAGTAGCTCCATGGGAATCGGGGGTCGGTAGATCGCTCCTGCATCCCTTAAAGTTCGCTTTACTTGGTCGAAAAGATCGCAGTGTCAAGTCCGCTCTTGACAAGCAGTCCCTTAGAAAGGATCCGGTAATAGCACTTCCGCTGGCAGCTATCATATATAAGCTATCCGCAGAATCTTAGACTGATGTTTCCCTCTTTTCCACATTGGACACTGGAAGATGGGTTCAATCGACGGGTTGAGTGGTTGTTACCTCGGATCTGTTTCTTTCCAGTACAAGCACTTGATTGTTACTCGTTGGTTCCTTTTTGGGCTTTGCTTGAATCTAAACAACTCGGGAGTGAAAAAGGAGAATTTACCTGCCATTGGACTACGAACAAGAACCTTTTGAGCACACCATTGGTGGTATTAGCCGCAAATAGGATTCGAACCTACGTCCCCGTACCCCTTAGATTAGAGTTACCCAGTGAACTTCCGTTGTTCCGTTGCGGCCCTGTCGAGACACTGTGTGCCATTCGTTGACCATTGATCCGACCTTTTATAAGAAATTTCTCAATCGATCGTGAAAAGAGCAACCAACTCTTTAATAATCCACTGATCTAGACTTCATTCGGTTAGTTTAGAGTTGGTGGAACATCCTTCTTTTTAGAAGTATTTGGTCGTTATCCCGACGGGAGAGAAGAGTCAGTTAGCCCGCCTATTTATTCATTTATTCATTTATTGGCGGGAGCATTCCTACCTGTTTGAAAGAGAGCCAAGTCTCGAAAGCAGCCCATTAAATTCGATTATTTTACTTATTTATCCGTTTTTTATCCGCTCCTTTTTCAGCTACCATACCAAGACTAGAGGAGAAGGGCAAGTATTTATATTTGCTTTATGGGATATATAATTGATCTCTTTTTCGTATGTTTTATGATTCGTATATGTAGGGATATGGGCGCCATCCTTCTCAGTTAAATGGACTGCTCTTCTCGCTGTTTCTGACTCAATACGTATAGAATAATTATAGCTAGTCTTCCTACCCCCTTCCCTGGCCGTGGCTGGGGCGAATCGACGCACTTATTACTTATTCACTTTGGTAAGGGTACCTGGTTTCATAACCGGTGTCTGTGGGTTCGCTTCCTTGCTTTGGATGTATCCCTCGATCTTACCACTTCCGCATCTGCTACCTCATCAAAAGCAACCGAACTTCCTGACCTTGCCTCTGCTACTACCTCGCTACCTGCTTCCCAATATCAGATAGATTGCATTCCTTCAAGCCCCTTTCCCAGAAAAATACAGTAATAAAAGGTAAAAGACGGATCCGCGCCTCAATCAGGTCGTGCTCAGTAGTGGTGGGATTCACTAAACCAATAGAAAAGGGCTAAACAAGTCGATCTGCTAGTCCTAAAACGTATTCTTGTGGTAGGGCTCAGCTCAGGGCGAGAAGCAGGTTTTGAAAAAACTCGTCTTTCAGCAGCCAAGAACATGATATAACACATTCAATCTTTCCTAATTAGGGAAAATACCCCTCATTGCTCCGTCCCGTTAACGCCTATTATCGAGTGCTAAGCCACTCGCTGAATTACTGCTTGCAGGTCCTGAAGAACGGAAGTCTGATCTTTACATTCATTCTCCTGGGAAGATAGATTATATAATTAGTTAGGTGTACGGCTGCTGACAGGAAAAAGCCGTCCAAGAGGAACGAGAGAAGTGTAGCCTTTTGAGAGTAAAATAGGGTGCCGGGTGGCTAAGGTAGCAATGATCGGCTGCGCCTCACCTTGTTATCCGGTAAGTGGAACCCTGGGGACTCCCGTGGATGGCACTTGATGAGGTTTGACCGCTCATACCTCTTCTCTATTCTGTGTGTGGGCCAAGCTACTTTCTCGTCGATTGAACTGTTTTTAGGCCCCTTATTGCCCGATTTCATAGGTTTCGCACTGGGCTGGTCTCAAGGTTTTCAATGATTTCCCTGGGGGAAGCACCACTTTTTGCCGTCTTCTCACCTACCTTATAGGATTTCTATTAGTGGAGATACCTATTTTTATAAGGCTGGATAAAGCTTTTTCGAATCTCTCTCGTTGACATCGAAATTCAAATTATTCCTAAAATGAGACTGATTCCACGGCCAAATCCGACATATAAAAAGGCCCCTTCGATCTGTCTGATGTGCAGGGGTACTTTAAACGAAAGAAAAACCCCGGCTCGGCAAAGCTTTCCGCGAGTATTTGTGTTTGGCTAGAAAGCCCAAACCATCGGTAACGAGGAAAGGGGTCAAGCGCAACGGGCGCATCACATCATTCAATCCAAACATCTCTAAAATAAAAGCCAAGATCATATATCACATTAGTATAAAGGATGAGAAAGGTGTGCTTGTTCTCTGTTCATGTAGGTCAGGAAAATGGTAAACATGTGATTCATGATCTATGTTATGTAGGGGTAAAGTTCATCCATCATTCCATTCTGTAACTTCCGAGAGTCAGTCTCCGCCAAGGGAAGAGCCATCATATGAGATGCACCATCTAAGTGAATGAAAAAACCAATCTACTTTGATCACCTGGAAGTTCTGTTATTTAATATTTGCCTTCGGGTTGACTTCCATCTGTTCAAAGGGTGTTGGTTTCACCTCTCTCTTCTGCTTCGCCTCGCTTCGGAACTCTATTCTCAAGACTCTGTCTTCAGCACAGCTTCTTTATTCCTCTTAGCTATCGCTTCGGATGAACCATTGGTAACTAGAATTAGCACAAGATAGTTTAACCTTTAATTTAATGCATGAAGTTGAGAAAGAACATAAGAGAGTTATCGCAAAGCAGCTTGTAGATCAAGAGAGGAAAAACGGGACGGCTAACCCAACTCTTTGCTCGAAAGAGGGGGGATCTTTCGATCACTCTGTTAGATCCAAGGCACGTCTTCATCAAGCTCTCGAACAAAGAAGATATGCACCAAAAAAGAGAAGTTTTTGATTGAGGGATTGATGCTTAGGGTTTTCCGCTGGAGCCATGATTTCCGTCTCCGCAATGGTGATCCAATGCATGCGCCTATTTGGGTCTCGCGACCCCATCTGCCTATTGTCTTCTTCTTTGAGTTTCGCCTCTTTTCTATCGTCTCTTTTTTCGGAATTGGCCTGACCCTTGATGGTCCTACGAAGCTTGTCTCACGCCCCAACGTAGCTAGGGTTTGTGTAGAAATCGGTCTTCTCTCAAGGCAGTTTACTTGCTTACTTGTTAGAGTAAGGAATTTTTGTTATAGATAATAGATGTCCTTCGCTTCATCTGCACGGTGTAATAAAGCAAGGTAAGAGGAGCATATAAGTCAGGCTGCTTAATTAATGTATAAGACTTAGATCAAGCTAGGGCTCGTTCGCTTAGCAAATCTCTAATTAGTCTTCTCTGGTGTCGGCCACAGTCCAAGAAGTAGTCTTTTCCCATTTGCTAGCAACAAGAAGAGAGTTAGGGATTCGGCGCTTATAATAAGAGAAATAAATCACGCGGACTCAAGCCAGCAAACAAAAGACTTTTTATAATATATTTTAGGTCGATCACGGATTCAAGCTATAGCAAAGAAGACTTATAGTCGATCCGGGACTGAGATGCAAAGACAGAGGAATATGGTAGAAGGAGTACAACAAGCAATCAAAGGAATGCAGGCGTTGATAAGCGTAGAGGGGCTAGAAAGAGAAGTTAAGGTCGGTAGGCAGAACAGGGGGGGGGGTTTGGGAAAGATAGTAAGTACTTCTTATATCAACCACAGGCTCCCGTGTTTCTTACTTTTTTTGAGTAGTATCCCATTCCTCTATGCCATTCCCGCATTCACTCTATCCGTCCAACAAGCTCTCTCTCCCATTGGTAGGCAGAAGACAGGGGTTTTGGAGGGAACTACTAAAGGTGTGTATAAGCCCTACATACAGTGTATGTGTCCCTCCAGCCCAGCTGAGCTTCGCTATGAACTAATAGGCTGAAATTAGCATATAATGAAAGATGGATTATAAGTACGGTGAAACCAGTATCCCAATTGTTAAGTCAACCATAAGGAAATCGGCACACATGAATGACTTTAATTCAATACTTCCCCCGGAAACTCTACAATAATTGGTTTAATCGATCGGTCTGAGGTCTGTGCCCTGTCCACAAAATCCTTTAATGAGATAGATCGGTCCCTGGAATATGTCGTACTCTTCCCGTCCACAAATGACTTTCTTGAATTAGTTCCTCTATCTTTCTTGCCTTGTAGCAGCAAGAAGTACACGTGAATCGATTTCTGTAATTCAATATACCTTCCCTTCGAGATCTCTTTTGAAGGTGCAAAATCTATAAAAAATAGATGTGGAATCCGCTTATGGTATTGGAATTTTTGAAAACATTGGCTCAATCCGTCCACGGTTATTTTATTGTGAATCCTGCCTTCGCCTTTTTGTTAGCAGCTCTTCGATCAACCCAGGAAAGAGTACCAGAGGCCATGTTTTCTAATCCAAAAGGTCACTTTCATGGCTTGAATGGGTCAAGATAGGACCTTTCAAAAGGATCGTTTTTTGGGCTTGATTTTGAAGCGTAGTTTTCCACTCTATTTTCTACTATATATATAACAAGGAGTGGAGCTGGAGAATCTCCCTCCCCGGCTAGGCTACTACGTTTTCTTGTTTGAAATTCCAGGTCTGGTCTTCATTGGTATTTGCTTTTTGCTCACCGACTACGTTTTTTTCTTTTTAGTTCTTCCCCCGCCCGGTCGAGCTGTCTGAGGTCGATGGTGCATCCGGTAAGCTCTTTCGGTATTCATCTCCGGAGCCCGGTCAGATGCTTCAATCCTTCATTCATATTCCGTCTCAATATCTTTCTTTTTTTCAAGTCTATATTGCGAGTTTACAGCTCGAATGTTTGACTAGTCTTCTCCTCCCATGTGATAAATGGGCGGTCTCCCCTAGACCTTATTCCGTCTAAGCTCTCATAGCATTCGTCTTTCTTCCTTCTCTGCTGTACATCTGTATTCTTTCCCTCGCTTTATAGAGATCTTGGCTTTCTGGTTTTTTGTTTCTTTGGTCAGGGGGTGCTGTGGAGAAAGAATTTAGGAAACCAAGCATGTAATAAGCGGAAATCAATACACAGGAAAGGAGTTGTACACGAGTTTGGTAAAGCATTCACCTTTCGGTTGTACATCGACCTGTCGGGAAACTCGAAAGTCTCCCGCAAGCGTCCCTTCTTAGGTCGGCATTTTGCTTTGGCCTTGCTTGTTCGGTTTTGGCTCATTCTTTAATATGTTGTATCTTGCCATGTCTGCTCCGTCTGTTGGTATAACATATATGTCTTCTCTGGCAATAGCCAATCAAGAAGCCAAAGCTGGAGCCAAGCCGGCACACCGGGCGAGGAATCCCTTACTTGTTCGGCTGGCGGATGCCGTTCTTGCTCTTTATGAAGATGCAGATGCAGTATAATACGAAAATTTATAAGCCAAGTTCGGTACACCAAGCCGTTACACAAATCTCTTTGTTTCAAATAGGTTATCCCATATCGGCCGGCCAATCAACAAAGATCTGAAGAATGACCACTTTTTGAGCCTACGAAAGGAAATTCCATTAGAACATATAACAGAGGCGTGAATGGGGGAATACGATACCATAAGGAGGAATTCATAGAACTTCATATTCTACTACCCGAAGGAGGAGGTATATGGCAATAGCCAAGTTTACGATAAAAGAATAGGACAAAGGTATATATTAAAAGTCTGAAGTCAAGGTAGCAAGACGGTATGAAATTGTTACACGAGCAAGCTAAGTCCATTAGAGTTCATTTAGTCGAGCCTTTAAGAGCCATGCGAAAGCAATATCATGAACGTACGAGAGGAAGATGAACATGCTCCAAGTAGGCTTTTTTTCTACTTCTTATATCTTATAGTTATAGTAGCTCCGCGGATCCGCCCTTCGAGCGATGGTATAAGGAAAATGTTTATTCCAGAAAGCACATGAAAGAACGAAATAAAGAACGTACCGAAGGAGCATGGGGTTTCGGGGGGGACTTATGCTTTTATTAAGGTTTAATACTCTTTGTGTTAGGCCCCCCCCTATGCTAGTTACTAACTTAGGTACCTAGCCCAGAATCCAGAATCCATCGAAAAAATCAAAGATAGTAATGCATTCTTAGAACAAGCATATCAGCAAATCAGCTACGTTACCCTTTTTCGCTTTCAAGATTTCTATCTTTGTTTCGTTTCGCTTTTTGTTGTTGTTGGTTCCCATTTCATTTTTTGAGATAAATCTTGTTTTTTCTTGCTCTTCTTTTAAATCCTGGTCTTGTTTCAATTGTAGTTCTTCGGTTGAGTTCGTTCTTTTATTCAAATACATCCCATTTCAGGTTAGCTCTCTGCTCGGGATGCATGGGCGTCCGTCCTTCATTCCCATCCTTTATGTTATGTAAAAAGAGACTTCCCCTCCCACTCTCCAATATAGGGGACCTCTATCGAGCATCTCACATCTGTCTGTATCGTCGGTCGTATTTCTTTAGTAAGAGGACGTGTTAAAGCAATAAATATCATAGATCTCAGGCGAGAGGTAGATCCACGTGCGAAAAAATGTGTTATTTCATAGGGGAATGATACCTTACTTAAAATAAGGAATTAGTGGAATATGCCAGAAAGAAAATAGAGGAGCGGGGCGGACATCGGCACGTGCGTGGAGGCTAGGGCAGGTAAGTTCACATAAGGGTCTGAGCTCATATGTCGTACTCTATCATTGGCATGGGCGGCATCGATTCATTCGATTACATTTTACTCTTCAAAATCCATCTATGGATTCCCGGAGCTGGTTACACAAAAATCCACTTTTATTCGATATCCGAGTCGAGCTGGGATAACTTTGATTATATGATATGCCCTCTTTCTGAGCCAAGAAGGCATGTTTTCGCGCTTTCATATAGAGAGGAACCCCCGAGAATATACTTTATTTCACGCCTATAGAAGAAATTGAAAAAAAGTAGAGGATGATGATTTGAATGGGGATTTACAGAAAAATTTCCATTCTTATTTGAGTACCTAGGGAGGGAAGGATCCCGAGCGTAGAACGAGAAGAGTAAAGTAAGAAATAAGAGTTATATTGGCACGTACTGGAAAAATCTATTTTTGTTTGGTCAGTACATCAGCGAAGCCTTTCCCATTTCCTCTTTTTCAAATCATTCTTTTGCCAGTTGTTGTTGGAAACATAGGAAGGCCAGAGGCCCCCTGTATTTAGAATTTCGTATATATGGGCATCCTTATTAGTTTAGTCCAAACTAAACTGGAGTTAAAACTCTGGTAGGGAGGTCATATCTCTGTCTCGAGAAAATGCTTTCTTTTGAGCCGCAGGGTCGAGGGGGTCGTGAGACCCTCGAAAAAGGACTCTCTTATTGGCGTATAAACGGAAAAAAAAATCAATCCAATGCAAGTATGGCTTTCAAGCTTGTCCCCCTGTTGCCTTAAGCCTGGAGACCGGAGGTGCTTGCAGACCGGAGGTCGCGGCTGCTTGCTTTCTAAGGTAAGGTACGAACTAGTGCTGGTAAGTGAACGAACCTGTGAATTCTCGCGGCAGGCGTTCTCGAGGTCTTTGGTCCAGTTCAAGCAAAGGAAGGACAGACTGGACTGTTCCCTCGTGCTTCTCCCTTTAGGGGTGAAAACCTTCCTGACCGGAGTGCCGTTCACTCTACTTCTCCTGGCGGGAAGTACTTGTTCCCTTCACCAACCAATCTTCGGATTCAAAAATCGTATGTATATAAGCATAGAAAGCGCACCGTTTTGATATGGCAGTTGAAAATATATCTGGAGAGTTGCTCACTCCAACGAGCCTAGGCGGCCTAGGTGGACTTTGTCCACTTCCTATCAAAGCTCGAGTCTCCGGACTTGAAGAAAAGAAAACGGTGCCCACGAGACGGCTTATGGTGTTGCACAGGAAAGTCTGCTGGGCAGCAGAAACTCCGTAATTAAGATCCTGAAGCGCTTGCCCGCAAAACCTTAAATTTTGGAAGGTAGGTTGCTTGACATACTGTGACGGTGGCTCCATACGGGATCGATCTTCTTGTCATATTCGTTTAATACCATTCTGACTCAGAAAAATTTCTCTTGCAGTTTTCAAGCCAATCGTTTTCTCGCTCGGAGCTGAATGAAGGTATTTCCTTTGGCTAGACGGAGTGGAGTGACGCGAAGTTCCTTTCAAAAGTATTTTATTATAGCCTTATTTTTGCTCCTGATTCGTGGGGGGTCGTGGAAGAATTGGGTTCGACTCCCATAGCCCCGATGTGGCGAAAAAGACTGATTCAACGAGATATGCCTTGCCTGCATTAAGATTTAAAACTTGTCGTCTACTTTCAGGAAATGTTCGGAACAGAGAACTTACAATAATACAACGCCGCATTCTCCGAAGATTGAGGAACAAGAAGAGATCTATTAAGAGAAAGATTTATCCGAGAAAAAATCTTAACAGTTACATCCAATCACAAACTACACGAAAGTTGCCCCTTTTTCATGGGGATTTACCCATCACAGAGATGCACAGAGGAACAGAGCGAACTTCATATATCCCTTTTCCACTCAATCCAGAAACAAGATCGGACGTTATTCTGGTTCGTCTCCATTTTTGTGAAACTATTCCTCAAGCAAGGCAGCCGATAAGTCATCGAAGGGTTTGTGTGAATAATGGAATGGTAAGCATTACTCATTTTAAAGTGTCCCACGGTGATTTAATATCTTTTCAAGAAAATGACGCGAGAATCCGCGGTGAAGAAATAAGGAGATCTTTCTATATCGAAATATCAGTTGAAAAAATCATAGGCAAATTCCTGGATCACCCGGTAAGAATGTGGAGAAGAACAAAAACAGAATGGTTCCACCTACTCAAAACTCAGAGGGGATGCCGCCTACTACTAAAATCCCGGTTTTTGCAACAGTTGCGTTCTTCTATGCAAGAAGAAGACTTAGAAAGAACAAAGAAGTTTGGATCCGAAAAAGTATGCTTAGGCAGTTCCTTCGCTGAGCACAACAGAATGAAGAGGAATTTGTATCATTTCAAATCCCTATTCTTATCGAAGAGAAGGAACGAGAAAAACCGAAATCTTCCTACTCGAACAAGAAGTCCTATAGTTTACAACTCTTCTTTATATAGTAATTCGACCTATTGCTCCGCATCCCCCCATCAGTTTACTATGAAGAGAAGAATAAAAAGGATTGAACTACCTACTCATTATTCGGAGGTGAATCATAGAACACCAAAAGCTGTGGTATCTTATGGACCTAACATAGGTCACATCCCTCACGACATAAGATTGAAAGATCTAAACCTTCCTCTTCGGAGCGGAAACGGACGTGGCCAAAACATATAAAGATCGGCGTAGTCGCTCATAGGGACATATCTATCCGGATAGAGGATAGTCTAGATCGATTCATAGATAGATTTCTATCCATATAGATAGGTATCTCCGTGGGTAGAGATAAAGATAGGGATCCATCTAGATCTTGATTCACTATTTCCATTTTTTTTTCTTGATTCTGATTATTGATTGCCTTTTTGTGACGACAAGTTTTAAATCTTAATGCAGGCTGGAAACATCATTTTTCAATTATTACTTGCTGGGTCGGAGCGTAGACGAGCGAGTAGAGCCCAGGAAACAGGGAAGCCCGTCATAGAGCAGTCGACTAGAAGTAGAAGACTGCTGGCCTGAGAGAAGGCGGCCTCTCCCGGGAAACATGGCCCAATTTCTCTTCTTTCTTTTTTATTTCGGGTTTCTTTATTTTTTCAGGGGCCCAGAACGCTAAAGGGTAGGGGAGAAGCAAGCCGAACCTCTGATCGACCTGGACACATAAAAAATTCTCGGCGTCGAGAGATATTTGAGATTCCGTAAGTAACTTAGTGCAACATGGCAAATTTCATTGAGAGGAATCAGCAAAGAAAAGAAAAACGGGTCACAACATATTATTAAGATTTGATCGTTGCATTACTGTATATAAAAAGAAAAAAGAAATTGCGTATGAAATACGCCCAAGGACTCCCATGCCTTTCTTGGTTGGACCAACCAGATTTCCGAAAAGTCTTTCTGTTAGAGCAAGAAGCGGAACTACAAGTGAATCTTAATAGAAAGCTTATGATAAGCATCTATTTAAGTCGATCATTTCCAAGATCTAATTCAAGTTTTTTCTTATGTAGTGGAAATGCCTTACAATCTGAAGTTTTACGCTTAAGGGAAGAAATGTTCTTGGTGGATGCAGGACCTGGGACCCCCAGAATTTGTATGCAAGATGAGCCTACAGGAGTGCCAATCAACCGAGCCGCCAGGTTTGAGAATAAGGTGGGATCCCTGGATGTAGTGGCCGGTGAATCACTGATCAAAGAGCAGATTTTGGAGAGATTCTTCATCGATGTAGTGGCCGGTGAATCACTGATCAAAGAGCGAGCAGCCGCCAGGTTTAAAAATTTGGTGGGATCCACAGATGTAGTGGCTGGTGAACCGCTTCTTCTTCTTCCGCGAAGATTCAGACAAAACCGAGCTTGGATGGAACTGAACAAGATTTGGCGAACGAATACAAAGGTAAGGGGCTTTTTTATTAAGAAAGTAAAGGGCGGGTATTCAGTAGCCATCGCGGGTTTCCTTACCTTTCTTCCATTCCGTCGAAGAAATTTTTCGAGTGCTCGATTCACCATTGAGAGGATTAACCTCAAAAGGAAAAGGACGAATATTGTGGTGTTACAACAGCGGCGGATCAAACAAGAACTTATTTGTTTCTAGATGAATTTGTTTCAACAACCGATCCTTGTCCGTGCGTGGAAGGAGGAGAGTTGTAGCCGGATCGAACTCCCTTGACCTCTGAAGCGCTTGGACATAGGATTTCCGGCCAGGGTGGTAGCGCTTTTCCAACCAATTCCTCAAAAGGGCTAAAAAGCTCCTCTATCCCTTCAACCTTCTCGGGAGGTGGGATGCCCCATAAGCGCTTTTACCTTTTTTTATACACCTTCCCATCCATCAATGAAAAAATTTCTTATGTAGTATCTAAGGGACTCGGCCCCAACTCATCTATCCCGACCGAAGCTGACCATTGAACCTCCAAAAACAGGACCGGGTGCTCCTGTCTTCTCTTCCCAATGGGAGGAATCACCCTGCTAGGAGCATCTGTAGCGGCATCAGTAACGAGGGAAAGAGAGGCGGAAGGCGCCCCGATAGAGAAGGTGAAACCTTCCAAACTATGAATAAAATCCCTCATTGGATTGGCCAGTAGAACTTCGAAGCTTATCGGGCCTTCTCTTGTAAGCTAGCTCCATTCGATCGATCGCTTCCGTTCGGAATAGATTAGTTGGGAATTGGATGCTCTGCAGTGAAGGGCCCAGCTGCTAAAGCAGTTGATCCACTCGATAGGGCGGGAAACGGATAGAGATGAAGATGCAGAGTCTGATGCGCCTCTCATCCCGGTGAAGAAGAGGTGGGTTTCCTGGGCCCCTCGTTGGGTCGGAGCTTCCTATCTCTCATTCGTTCGTTCCCCCTGGAGTAAAGTCATCGGAATCGGGGTTTGGTTCCGGTGGCCTCATATCTCCTACCCAATTTGAAGGTGGGTCAATGGACATTAGATACGTGATAACACTTGTGGTTTCGGTGAATCGCCTTCACTCTCGGGGTTCAGTACCTGCCTCTTGGTGTCCAATACCCAGTGATGGGAGAAGGAGTGGGAGACGAAGAGAGAGAAGATGGTTGCTTAGCAGCGGAAGCTGGGGATCGAGAAGCGGAGGGAGAGCTTAGGCTTGAAATGGAGCTAGGATACCGGTATTTTTCCCTACCTGGATCCGAGTCTTTCTCTTCTCCTGGACCGAGCACCGAGACCGAGGAACGAGAGGCTGGATACGAGTCTGATGAGATCAGAGCCAGTGAAGAGAAGAGGGAAGGCTGACTCTGCTAGGCTGGCTTGCTTGTTCGACTAGAGCACATAAATAAGGTAGCTTGCTTACTTAGTGCGAAACGCTAAGGCCAATTAAGCAACGTTAATGGACCGTATAGCTCGTTTAGACCGTTAGACACGTTAGGCCTCTTAGCCAAGGTCTTACAGGTATGCCTCGTATGCTCGGTATGAAACTTCTTCCTTATGCCCTTCTTTAGCTATTACGCTCGTTAGCATGTTATTAAAGGAAAGTATTACTGTGATATTCCTATCTATCTCTATCTGGCCAAGGAAAGATCTCTAGTTAGCCCTACTATTATTGGAACTAGGCGGCTATTAGGAGAAGATGATAGACCTATAGATATTATCTTAGAAGCACTCTAAAATGAGAAACTTAACATTAACAAATGAAATATCAGATTAGGGCCTTTACCCTGGCCTGCTCTAGCCCTTTATCTAGCTGGCTTTCCTTCTTTCCTAGTCTGCCATCGAAAGCAACTCAAATAAGAGAATAGTCCTAGCCTGCCCCAGCTCTGGATCTTTGCCTTGGCTTGGAAAAGACTGCAGACTTGGGAGATACTAGAGCTTTTGGTACTCACACTATGGTATGGCCAACAGGTCGGGCTGGCAGGCAACTTCCAACGACATGTAAGGCGCCAGCAACTCAAACCCCATGTAAAGATATCCATCTGTTAGCTAGAGCCCTACCAGAGACAGAAAGAAATTTACTGGGTGGTAAACAAAATACCGTTACACCTACCCTTGCCCTTAGCTTGCTTGGTGGAACTTGATTGAATGAGCTGGATTACAGGGAAGGCTCAATCGCTGGAAGGAAAGTATCACGGGATGTAACAGAAGTCCCACGGGATAGAGGGCAACTCATACTGTAATTGGATAAACTTACCACTTCCACTATATGTATAGCCCTTAGTACTATCAAGAAAAGCATTCTTCGAAACTCGGATGGATATGGATATCGAATGGAAGCACGACTAACACAGGCTTTAAGAAAGACGAAGACTTGCTTTCCTGGCTTGCGTAAGAGAACTGCTTTCTGGCAGGGAACTAGCTAAAAGAGAAGCTCGCCTGGAAACCTCGTATGGGCCACCGGTAACTGGCAATGGTTCGCAGGTAGCAGGACTTTTTTTTTAGGATTGTATGGAAGCACTTACCAATGAAACTGGCTGGCTTTAAAATTCCTGCTTTAAATGGAAATACTCCTCCAATCCAAGGTCCAAGGGGCGCAGCGGGAGACAACTAAAAACACTTCTACTCGGTGAGGGACTTATACTTCTCCTGGGGCTATCTACTCCAACTGGATGGCCAATGGCTGGAAATGGGTAGGAGGGAACTGCAACTCAAACCCCAGTAAGGCGGCTATGGCTGCATGAAATATAGGCTAGAAAAAAATAAGAAGTCCTCTTGAGCCACCCACCCTTAGCTTGTTTGGTTTGGACCCTTACGTTCGGTACACTCGTTAGGAAGCGAAGGGCTATAAAAAGGACTGCTTTCCAACTCACTAGCTTTAAAGTAAGGCTCTCCTAATGGCTCGTATTCACCTCTTCCCTCGGCTGGAACTACCACTCAAACTAGATCGCTGACAGAAGGAAGGTAACTATAAGGGCTTAAAACTGGCCTGGTAAGAGACTCCACTCCAATGAGAACTCAAACTGGATCGAATGCAGGGGTTTCCTATTGCAGACTTCTTCGCAAGTAAGCAACCGGCCTTTTGATCTCATCTGGATTCCGATCGAAGAAAAAAGGTTGAAGTTTCATTCTTACAACTATCTTTTTGAAGCAGATAGTTCACAGTGCTCATTCTATAGATACTGTAAAAGCCAACTCATGTTTCCACTCTATTTTCATTACGAGGATGTATCACGTCAGGATCCGTTGCTCAAACTGAATCACGCCAACGTTATGGAAGTTCCTGGATCGTGTGAAATAAGAGTTTTACCAAAGGCACCCTATGATTTCATAATCAAAAACGGAAAATTGGCTATGGAGATTCCGCGCGGTCAGAAATTCATACAGACAAAAAGGGGTTCGACAGGAAAGTCGTTTCGATCCAATCCATTCTTGGGGTCAAATAAAGACAAAGGATATGTCAGTGACCTAGCACGACAAAGCACTCTCCGAGGGCATGGAATGTCTAATTTTTCGGTCAGAATCTCGACAGTAATGTCTCTGTTAGATTCCCCGGTCGAAATACGGGAAAACTTCATTCAATTCTCGATGGAAACGGAGTTTTGCGAATTCTCCCCGGAACTGGAAGATCATTTCGAGATCTTCGAACATATTCGAGGGTTCAATGTGACTATTGTCACTTCGGCCAACACACAAGATGAGACTTTACCACCGTGGAGCGGCTTTTTGCAAAAAGATGAGGTGGAGCCTTAACGCGACATAAGATGTCGGAGAAGCGAAATATACGAGATCACAAACGTAGATTGCTCGCGGCTAAATATGAATTGAGACGAAAGCTTTATAAAGCCTTTTGTAAAGATCCCGATTTCCTAGTGATATGCGGGACAAACATCGTTATAAGTTGTCCAAGTTGCCAAGAAATAGTTCCTTTGCACGAGTAAGAAACCGATGTATTTCCACGGGCCGCCCTCGTTCCGTATATGAGTTCTTTCGAATTTATCGTATCGTTTTTCGTGGATTAGCATTTCGATGGGCATAAAGAAATCGTCTTGGTAGCAACCACCAAACCAATAGAGCAAGGGTTAGCTCTGCGGCTGGTCCACAGGTAAGTAGGTCCATTACCGGCCGGCTCCGGACCGAAAAGACCTAACGGAGTAATCCCTTATCTCGGATCGGAGATGCTAACGGGGCGGGAATCGAAGTGGGAGACCTCTCTACCGCCTGTGTCTATCTCCTGTAAAGTATGCTCCCCAGACATAGACTACGTACAGGGTAGTACTCCTGGAAAGATAGAATATCACCGCGTGAACATAACATTAAGTTACGAATGTAACTCCCGAGGGATCGACCACTATTCTAAATATAGTAAGGCGGAGAACTATTGTTCATTAGAGCGCCGGGGTGCAGAGGTTGTTCCCATCATTGAAGTCAGAGTGTGGGACTGAGCCTTCCGAATGATAAAGACAAAAAAGTGCTTTTTTTCGTTGGAAAAACCAACGCAAATCTCATATTTACTTTCTCTCGCCCTACTTCTAAGGATAGATAGAAAAGGTTGGAGAGAGTGACTTTAACCGCCTGAAATTCTCTCCCTTCTAAAGCTGCGCAAGGCGGCCCCCCCAGAACAAAGCCCCACCCCTCTTTTCTCCCTTTAATGAAAGACCCTCGCCCCGCTTCCTATTCATTTGTGGGTCGGGACCCGAAGGCCCCTTTTTTTTCTCAAGAGGTGATTTCGAGAATCAATCAACCGACAAATCCGTACCCCAGGTGACTCACAGCCTCCCTCTCGCCCAAATGAAATGGGATGGATTAAATCAATAAGCTTTTTGATTGATTCAGGGCGCAGCGAAGCCAAATTCAATCAAGGCAAGGGGGGCTTGCTTTTCCTGACGCTGAGTCATCCTATTAAAATTTAGCTATGCTAATGGAACAGGAAAAGTATTCAGATGATATGGACCCCCAAGAGATGGGCGAGAACCTCCAATTGCTTAGGGGTCGCACTCTCTCCCGCTTGGTGGACGAAATCTTCTCTCCTTTTAGAATTCTTTCTCCCACACACCTTTGCCCTCTTTCACCGCAGAGGAAAGAAGAATCTTCCAAATAAATATATAACAATTTTTTTTTAGTAAGTAGGGCCCCAGAACGCTAAAAAGGCGGGGGAACTAGAGTTGTCACGATAGGAAAGATAAATGACTATAAGGAACCAACGATTCTCTCTTCTTAAACAACCAATATCCTCCACACTTAATCAGCATTTGATAGATTATCCAACCCCGAGCAATCTTAGTTATTGGTGGGGGTTCGGTCCGTTAGCTGGTATTTGTTTAGTCATTCAGATAGTGACTGGCGTTTTTTTAGCTATGCATTACACACCTCATGTGGATCTAGCTTTCAACAGCGTAGAACACATTATGAGAGATGTTGAAGGGGGTTGGTTGCTCCGTTATATGCATGCTAATGGGGCAAGTATGTTTCTCATTGTGGTTCACCTTCATATTTTTCGCGGTCTATATCATGCGAGTTATAGCAGTCCTAGGGAATTTGTTCGGTGTCTCGGAGTTGTAATCTTCCTATTAATGATTGTGACAGCTTTTACAGGATACGTACTACCTTGGGGTCAGATGAGCTTTTGGGGAGCTACAGTAATTACAAGCTTAGCTAGCGCCATACCTGTAGTAGGGGATACCATAGTGACTTGGCTTTGGGGCGGTTTCTCCGTGGACAATGCCACCTTAAATCGTTTTTTTAGTCTTCATCATTTACTCCCCTTTATTTTAGTAGGCGCCAGTCTTCTTCATCTGGCCGCATTGCATCAATATGGATCAAATAATCCATTGGGTGTACATTCAGAGATGGATAAAATTTCTTTTTACCCTTATTTTTATGTAAAGGATCTAGTAGGTTGGGTAGCTTTTGCTATCTTTTCTTCCATTTGGATTTTTTATGCTCCTAATGTTTTGGGGCATCCCGACAATTATATACCTGCTAATCCGATGCCCACCCCGCCTCATATTGTGCCGGAATGGTATTTCCTACCGATCCATGCCATTCTTCGTAGTATACCTGACAAATCGGGAGGTGTAGCCGCAATAGCACCAGTTTTTATATGTCTGTTGGCTTTACCTTTTTTTAAAAGTATGTATGTGCGTAGTTCAAGTTTTCGCCCTATTCACCAAGGAATATTTTGGTTGCTTTTGGCGGATTGCTTACTACTAGGTTGGATCGGATGTCAACCTGTGGAGGCACCATTTGTTACTATTGGACAAATTTCTTCTTTAGTTTTCTTCTTATTCTTTGCCATAACGCCCATTCCGGGACAGGTTGGAAGAGGAATTCCTAATTCTTACACGGATGAGACTGATCACACCTGATCAGTGAAAAATTCTGACACCAATCATTTTCGAGTGAGTATTACACCAAGAATTAATTGACAAGCGGATGAGTTTTCTAGTTGGCTATGTTGATATAGCTTAGATAGGGAAAAGATACTATATATAGGGTAGGGCTGCACTTTTAAATCCGGGGCTTTGTTCCCGAAACTCCCCCTTCCCCCTCCCCGTCCCTTACTCGTCTTTTGAAAGCCAGAACATTCGCATAGAGGAGTATCTGTATCACGCATGCTCCTCCACTGATGACAAAATGACCTTATATCCTCCTCTAGGAATTCCTACCCCTATAGGAGAGGGGAAAGAAGTAGAAGAGTATTCTGCATGAATATGCTTCTGCACTGGGAATATCTCATAGTGGGAAGGCCCAGAGATCATAAAAGATGGGATGGGAATGAAGGCATTCCAGCCCAACATAATCCGGTGAATGGGTCGAGAGAGATAGGGAGGGGGGGGGGATACAGGAAGTATAGTGAACAGTTAAGTGGCTATCCAAGCATTCCATCGGCTATGGAGGGAGGTTTCAGCAAGCGGGTAAGCCGATGATGACTAGTAAAAACTTAGGTAGGTCGATCGTCGCTCATCCCTCGTGTTCTCTCCCGTGAAGTGATTAATCCCTAAAGTGGGCATGCAATCCCTATGGAAAAGCAAGTATTCCGATTGGAGGAAATTTCCACCCTCTGATGATCCATTCCGCCCCGCTGCTCAAGACAACACAGAGGATGAAGAGTTTGTATAGGACGAGAGCTAGCCTTTAGACGAATCAAGGATGACCTCTCTGAGGCACCAGTGCTAATGCCTCCTCGGCCCGGAAGAACCACTACGGCTATACATATCAGCCTCAAACGAGTCGTTGGGAACATTCTTATCGCAGAAGAACGGAGAAGGAGTGGTTTCCCTCTCTTCGGGAAGTGAGACAGACGACTATTTTCATAGAGAGAGAGCACTAGACCTGACTAAACATCATCAGCGAGAAGTCACGTCTTGCTTGCTAACACAATATCTTAAGTAGTAAATGGTAACTTCACTACATCCATTCGCCTTGACCGGATCATAGCGTTAGCGGAGTAGGGAACTCCCCCTAAGAACCGATCGGCATGTTGACCTGCTCATCCGCGAGTATGCTCTTAACATGCGTTTAATCGGTTTCAGTGATTGAATTCGAGTCCTACAGAGCGAGCGTGCCATCAAGTATCAAGTAAAGATAGGTTTGAGAAATAACTCTATATAAAAAATCAGTGGTGCATTGTATCCGCTCTCAAGCTGTAGTTGATTGATGTAGTTGCTTGTAGTTTTCTTTTATCATCGAGATTGGGTTGGTGTTCAGTGCCGTGGGTACAAGATCGAAAAGAATGCTTTGCATTACAAGTGAGATGCCCAAGATAAAAGGATCCGAAGGAGCTCGACTGCCAAGGAAAGGAACATCGGCTCTAACCAATGATTGCCAGTTCCTAAGCTCCGGCCTAAAGACAACTGCCTTCTCAACCCACTCGTACGGCTCGTTCACAACTCTCAGGTCCCACCCGATTTCTGATAGAATTGCTGGTCTGCTCCGCTGTAAAAGCCGGCATTTATGGAACTGTTGCCACCAAGAATGTGTCCTCTGGCGTTGGGGACCCCATCCTCGGCTTGGGCATGGGAGTCAAATGTATCAACCTCAGTGAGTGTGGCCAAGAATCTTTCTTGGGTCATCAAATTGGGGTTGCCATAGGGAACGCCACCTCGTTCAAGCACAAGAACTCGATAGGACTGTGACAAGGTGGCGGCCAACGGACAACCGGCAGTGCCACCTCCTACAATTATATAGTCATAGTAATCCTCCGATGGAAAGTTTTTGGCGTTGAACACAAACTTTATATAACTTGGATCTGGTGCAGAAATTCAACAAAAATGATTAGCTTCTATTTTAAAAACTGAAGCAAAACAGACGACAAGAAAAGAGAATTTTTATGTTCTAATGAATGTCGTTTAGGTCTAACTGTATTTAACTCATGTTAAGTGGAAAATGGAAATTTCTTTTTTTTGCATTTAGCAACCAAACGGCTTGAATTGATTTAAGCGCTTAACTCTTAGCTCTAAGACTGAATAAGGCATCTACGGATATGAGTTCGGAATCATAAGTAGGAATTTCTTGAAAGCCGAGAAGCGTTATAGGGCGAGGGGCCTAGCGTCTTTCTCGGAATAGCTATCTAAAGTACCCAAGCCAAGGGCAAGGTTGATTTTTCCTATAACTCTATCAATTCCGATTGAATGCCCATCTTTAGAAAGCGTTTACCCCGCAAGAGAGGAGGATTGATGGACATAGGCTGCAGATGGACCAGAATATGCTGTGGGACTTCTGACGTTCGTTCCTCCTTATCTTGCCCGGTAGGTTGTTACAGAAAGAGCCAAACCAAAGCAAAGCAGGGACTGATTCCACATGGGGAAAGAAAGGAGTCGGGCTAAATAGCGTAGATAAGAGTTTTCAAGTTAGGCTTTTTTGAAAGAAAATGCCTTTTGTTGTTGTCGCGTCTTAGGGTCTTATCGGCTTTGAGGCTAGTGACCTTCTCCGGTCTGTGATGGAAGCAATCTCTCTCCGGTCGGTTCGACTGTTAATGGTTTAATGAATATCTCCTTAGGAAGAAAAGGCTCTTTGGCTCTTTGCAATAAGCGCTGTTCGAGGAATAACCACATCCGCTGCTGTGAAACGGTCTTACAGTAAGCGCTCTTAGGCTAATAACCGCTGTTCGTTAATCTAGCGTTTTCGATTTTCACTAATCCGAATCTAGGGGTTGTTCACGAATGTCCTCTTTCATAAGAGCAAGGTGGTGAGTAGGCAACGTCGTTTTTAAGTCATTGATAGACCTCTCCTACTATACAGAAAAAGAATCCGATTATGTTATGTGCATTTTGCCGGGCTTAGCCCTAGATACCCTCCCTACCCCTTTCGACGCAGCAATGAGAACAGCAGGGGTTGCTTTACTTCTTGGCGGAGGAGTGAGTGACTCTTCTTCTTTTAGGCTGGCATGGTCTTAGAATGCACGATAGAAGTGCGGACTAAGAGCTGTTTAGCGGGATAAACCCTGTGGGATAACGGTTCTTTTAAGGCATACCTCTCTTTCTGATTCTGACTGTCTTGCGAACCTTGCTTTAAAGCTTTCACGTGGGCAATTGATAATGTCAATATTCTAACTCCTTTTTCTTTTTCGGAGGAAGCTTAAACAGAAAGAAGACGATTTTCGGGCCTTTAGCAGACGATTTTTCCACTTTCATTAGACGCTCTCCTGGCTTTAGCGGAATAACAGCAGTTGGTAATATTATAGGTAAGAAAGAAGCCAATGTCCCTAGTATCAGGAAGAGGGTTGACGAAATCATAGGGTGCACATTCATATGATTCTAGAAATTCCTTTTTCATGTCCGTTCCCAGGCGAAAGACGGCTATTCTTCGCATCTCGAAATTGAATTCCGTCTTAGCCGTGGAAGGCAGAAATCCTATCCCTTCCAGCTCTCATCCTAGGATAGTCTCAAGCAGAGGTCTTACAGGGAAGGGAGTTAGCAAGCGAGTAAGGTTCATCAGCAAGAGTTAGGCCAGGGGGAAGCTCACTCCTGTCCATATGATATGGCTTTTCCCTTTCAATGGGTCATGTTTAACTCAGCCTATGCCCCACCGCCTCACGAATAGAAGGGTAGAGAACGAGATTCCATTCCACGGAGATGCCTAACGGCCACTTTGGTCCCCCACCTCAAGCAAGAAACGAAGCCGAAGAAGAAAGGCTCTAAGAGACCTGTTCTTTTTTTTCTTAGCGGCTTGATCGAGCAGCCTTTTAGATAGGATAGCGAAAGAAATGTCTAGCAAGCGGGGTTGGGTACTCCCGTATCCCCCGCAGCAGCCATAGCCGGGCAATTAAGGTGCTTTTACTTGTAATTCTTATTAACGAACAATCAGAAATGCTAACCTTGTTTCATCCGAAGAGACGAATAAGAAAGCAGATCGGAGAACCCCAGGCATGGAATGTTGGTCGAGGCTAAGGGGAACTCCACCTACTCGCTCACTTGTTAGCAAGGTTGGAGTCCTTATCCGCATCTATCTTACTAAACGGAATCGCCCTAATCGAAATTTCGATGGATTGCCAAAAAAATAGAGCATATCGCACCCCAGAGGGGGCCAGTACCCGCACGTAAGGACTATTTGCCCGCTGCCACAGTTAAAAGCACGGATCGAACGGGGTAAGTATCTTTGTCCCTTCCAAGTCAACTTTGTCTCTGAATGGGGATTTAAATACTTATGGGGGGTTCTTTTTAGTGCCCGCTACTATTCTCAGGATAGAATGTATGAGGCAAGAGCATGTTGCTCGCAGTTTGCATTTCTTCGGGGGCGTGAGTCAGTGAAACCCGTGTTGTTCTTCCCCCCGTTCCCTCATTGGTTTATCAGATCCTCCATCTCTGGAAAGAGAAAGAGAGTTCGGAAGAAGATTAAGGGAGAATAAGTAGAGGAGAGGATGGTTAATCAAAAGATAGATGGCCGGGTTAGAGCTTGCTGGTTAGCTGGGCGAGAAAATAGAAAGAAAAATAGAGAGATGGAAAATGAAGTAAGCTTGAGCCTGCGGAACCAGTAATGGATCAAAGCAAAGGATAGCTTTTTAGCTGCGAGCGGATGAGCGAGAAATGGAAGTGCCTTGTTAAGCGGCTCCTTCCTGCCCCTTACCCCTTGGTGTAAATCGGCTTGGATTCTTCTGCTTTCTCATCTGCTCCAGTCAATGGTCTCTGCTCGAAAGTCCCATTGCATGAAAAAACTCAAAAAAGAATAGGTGATCGTAGGTCAGCCCGTAGGTAAGTTCCGGTCTTTCATTGAGATTTTCTCGTTCATGATCTCTAATCCTTTGAGTAGATTGGGCAGGGGTAAGACTATGCACATAGCTTCGGTTCCGTCTTGTTTGCCAAGGAGATATGGTTGCTTTTCCTTCTTCAGTAGGCTTTCCCGCAGGTTCGGTTACAGATAGGATACGCGGGTCAAAGGGAAGGCTTGAGTTCAGAGACGAAGTTGGCTTTGAAGGGACAAACTTTCAGACAGTTCCTTACTTTCTATTCTCTAATCTCTCGCTTCCGACTCCTATATTGAAACTCTAAGGTACGAAACTATATATTTAGTCTCTGTCTCGGACTACACAAATTCCATAAACCCCGTGTTTTTTGATGCAAATTGTGTCAAGAGAGTAGTTTCCGCAAGATATTCCATAGGTGGATTTAAGCGGAAGATCTGCGTGATCTGATCTTTCTTGAGGACTAGTAACTGGTCCTGTAGCTAGAAGTCCCCATGAGCTCCCTCAATTCCTATTGAGATTGAGAAAGGGTCCATAGGCTTCTCTCTCAAGAAAGCGGGTCTTAGTGGGTAGTATAGTGCCGTTCAAGCGTACTCCCTGCGGGTAGGGTCTAATACCCCTTATTGGCATGAGGAACTGGGCTCCCAATTATTCATCCTCCTTTTTGAGCTGTAAGACCAGGCAAGGGATCCCGCTTAGTGGGTTCGAGTTCAGTAACAGAACCTCCTAGCCTGCCCTTTTTTAATAGATATCTAGGGTTGTCGGCACCCTTCCTCTCCCTCTCCCTACCTTTGGTCGAGCTAGTAAACTTCCTCAACTGGAGAGGGAAGAATAAGCTGCAAAGCTCTGCTGGTGAATAGCAGATGATGCTCGATTAGGTATGCCAATCCGGCAGCTTGAAGGCGCGTGTCTGATGTTTCGGTAGGATGTTGCTATGTCCGCTTTCAGCCCGTAAATCGAAGGCTGTTCTTCCCATAAGGGGGATGACGTTATAGGGTTCAAATTAAAGAATCTTATAGGTGGAACTAGACATCGAATAAATATTCGTGCATCTCCTAATCGGCGTTTTCTCATCTGACTTTGCTTTGAATCTCCCCTTTGATCTAGGGCGCTTCACACGAGAACTACTAGAAAAGGGGAAACCCCAATCGCCAATCGCATCGACAAAACAACGCCTGGTTGAAATCAAGGATTAGAATCCGTTCGCGACTTGGTTTTTCAGTTCAGATAATAAAACTTTCAAAGGAGATTCTAGACTTGCAATCAATCCCTTTTCTTATTAGGCTGAAACCGAAAGCAAAAGACCTCTTGGTGTGGGGGCACCAGATCTCCACTTAAAATACTAGGAATTCTTAAACTGACTAGCAAATGTAGGGCTTCCCAGGGGTCTAGGAAGGGAAGCTACGAAGTCTTGGAGGTGGTATCCATGTTCATGAATATCTTATCGAATTTGCAGGTTTTCGTTCAAGAGCCGGTAACTGAGAGTGGCAGCCTGTAATCAATTTGGCGAGTACGGCAGATTGCTTTCTGTTTTTATAAGAAAGACTATCTTGCTTGGGGAAGCTCTTTCACTTCTAGAAGCCTATAAAGATGGATCCGCGCCTTTATGCCAGCGGGACAGATCTTGATGTATGGTACTATGTGAGGAAAAGTATGTGAACCTTGTTACCATACCAATCAATAGGCTGTCGAGAACGGGAAGAAGACTTCGGCGAAGAAGAGGTCGCTACCAGCAAGAAGAAAGATAAGCGGGCATAGGCTGCTTTTGACGTTGGTCTGGCGTAGCCAGTTGGCTAGTTGGTTTCTTAAGTCTGTTTACTCCTTCGCCTTGGATCGATCTCACGAGAAGAGCTCCCGACCTCCCATACCTCAGGTGATGCACTTATGGATCACTTGTACGGAACAGAATATGCCTCTTGCTCCTCCTAATGCATTCGTCTGTGTAGTTGATGTAGTCTGGTTATGAAAAGGAATCAGTCAGAAGGAAGGGCTCTGTAGAGCATGGGGAACGCTAGTTCAGGATTGCCATGGTTCGGAGGGTGGGTGACCCTACTCTGCCAGACAAGACGTGTACCGGTCGTACCCGAAAGTGAATAAGGCACTCTTTGTCGGTCGCTGGCTTTTATTAGAACCAATTGATGCAGATCGCTAACCTACAAATAAAGAGACCCGCTCCGATCATCCACACAGCTACCATTTGTTTGATATGGTTTACCCGATGATCCAGTATTGGCTCATTCGGAGGGTGCCAATTCCCGATTCCTATACGTCCTATGCGTCGAGTGAGGCAGTTACCGCAAGTGATGAATCAGCTGCTACCGTGGAATCCTCGCCCGGAAGCTCAAGCTCCCCCAATGCCTTTAATCGATTGTACCGGCTCTCTTTTCGTCGAATCGTAACCGGCGTCTCGTTGAATTGGACGTAGTAGCAGTAGGAGAAGACGAAGAACCATACCGGAGACTCGGGTAGCCAGATAAAGGTCACCTTATCTCTGTCTCGTCACCTACGTGATATAATAAAAGGCTAGCTGCAGCAATCACTGGAAGCCCACTTAGGCACGCAATTCAACCCTCAGCCCAAAAGGGAGCTGAAACTCATGATAGAAGCCCACTTTCGTTAGTGAATATTCGACATGTCAAAAGATGTTTGTTTTACCCCCTTCTTCCTTAGCACAAGCGCTAAGCGATAATAATACCTTGCAATGAACCGAAAGGTGAGAGGCAGGGCTCGGTCTCAAGGTTCAAAGTCACTAGAGAGTAATTAGTTTGATTGGCCAACTGCACGAGTGAAAGGCGAAAGTCAAGATTACGTGCAACCAGGTGTAACGTGTCAAAGGTCACCGAGTCGTCGGAAAGGGGAATGGGTTGTTTTGCGCATCCAACAACTGAAAGAGTTTGCGGAGAAGGGTTGAGTTGCGTAATAGCAGATTCGTAGGTCAATAAATCGTTGGATTTGAAATCGAACTCTCCACCTTAGCACAAGCGCTAAGCGATAATAATACCTCGGGCGGATAGGAATTGAGACTTTAAATGGTCCGCTCTTCTCTCCTCGTGATCGAAGCTGACCCCAGAAGTTGGGTATTCCTTCTTAAGAGGACACTAAACCTCCCGATCTTGCTAGCCGGGCTCAGTCTTTCAAGATTCAATCTTTCCCCTTCCCCCCTTACGTAATAGGGCCTGGTCCCAGGGAATCGCTCTTATAGTAGGAGGTTTACTATGTCCCCAACTTCTCTTTATTAAGAGACTCGGTTGTGTACTATAAAAGAAATGGATTGTACCACAAGCGCTGATCCCAAAGAAAGGAGTTGGCTCTTCCTTAGCACAAGCGTTAAGCGATAATAATACCTGCATCCATGCATAAAGAATTAGGTTGTAGGGTCCTCGAAGCCCGCCCGCCAAAGGGCTAAGTCGAGCGATTCCTCTGGGGATCTAGCTAGCTATAGTATCACACGATTCTTTCATCTTCTTTTCACATTCATTCTAGGTGGAAAATCGTCTACTTTAGAAGGCTAAGCTAAGGCTTTCCTCTTTGTGAGGAATTCCCTCCAGGTTGTCCGCTTTATCGGGGTCACTCTAAGTCCGAACGCAGGACATCTTATTCACGAATTCTTCACGAACCCCTTTTCTAAGAGAATCGGTTTTGTACCCTAAAAGGTGAGTTCTTTAAAAAGACCTGCATACTATCTTATAGAGGAATTCATTGGTTCATCTCCTGGTTCTACCTCTTGATTACCTACCCAATGGGGACGGGACATAGGCACTCTTCTCTTCACCCAGGGCTTTCTTTCGTTTGTGTCTATCTATCTATCTATTATAAAGTATTTTCCTATCCTCCACCCCCTTAGACATAGGCAGGCATTCCGCTATCCCGATTGTCTTACTGATTCTCTTCGCCAAGAAGAAGAAATAACTTTCCCTAAAGAGTGAGTCTTTGTATGGGTACAAGGATGGATTGCTCTTTGCCCGAGGGAACTCTCAAGAGAAGGAGGAGCAGCACATATTATTGCAAACCAGTTCTATTAGAAAATGAGTTCTTTCCGGAAAAAGACCTGCGTACTATCTGATAGAGGCAGTCAGTGGGGAATCTCGTTGTTATGACTGTTGATTGCCTACCAATCGGAGTCTGAGTAAATATAAGGGTCCCGTTAATCCCGAAACGAAAGTCGAAGGAACCGCGGTAACCCCGCCAAATAAAGAAAATCAAAGGGGTCACGCCTTCAAGCCCGTTAACCTAACTCCGAATCGCCATTCCACGAGTGTTGCTCGGTAAACCCGAAAAGCTGGGTGGACTTCATAGCCCGGTCACTCCGATTGTCTTAGTGAACTGATTGTGTACCATACTAGGTGGTTCGCCTCTGATCCCTAAGCTGAGCTCCAAAGTCTGGATTTCTTCCTAAAGCGAAAGTCAGGACATTGCCCCCTTTATCCGGATCTGGCTTTCCTGGGTGGTCACGTCTCAATAGAAGTAGTAGCATCACATCTTATTCTACAACCTCTTTAGTAAGAGAATCGGTTGTGCTAGAATCAATGGCAGAGAATGCCCTCTTGTCGCAAGTGAGCAGACGATTTCTCCCTGACATCACAGAAGACGATTTTCGGCATATGGCTACTTCTATTCTTGGGCATCCCGCCTCAAATAGACTAGGCTCCTTCATTCATGCCTTCTCTTTATTATTAGTAAGCCCCTTCATGCCTTTTCTCGGTTACTCTTTCCCAGTTCCTAGCTCTAAGACTAGTGGAAGAAGGGGCAAGAGTGGCTTCGCTCCTACACCTTCCTACACGAAGGGCTGCTCTTACTCTTAGGAGTTCTCTTTCCCTGTTGCTAGAGTTATTTCTTCTTAGTTCTTTCTCTCCTAGTTATTCTCCGAGGACTGCATTTAACCATCTATGAACTTCTAAGACTGATTCCTTTTTCTCTGATCTTTCATGCCTGACTCTTGAATTCTGTAACAAAAGAAAAGAGATAGGCGCCTAGATAATTAGTGGTTTAGCTGTATTGCTAAATCAGTACCTTCCCCCCTACCCTCTACTCTAGTATGCTATTGACTTCCTTCTGTGATCTGCCAACTGCAATACATAGTTCCAAGGGAATGAAGATAGGACGTTGTGCGGTAACTAGAAGTGAGTATACTAAACCTTCACGCCTGCTACTTTTATTGATATTGATGAATGCGGGGTAAGGACTCTTATTAGATAGATGTGGGCTAAGGACTGTGTTGACTGAAGCTTTCGACATCCCGGAAGGACAAGGGGAGCATCGAGAGGTTGAATCCATAGTAAATAAGATGGCATAGACATAGAATGGGATTTTTGGACAAATGCCAAATGCCACATAAGAAGCTTTTATTGACCTTTTTTGCCTTTCCTCCGTCTTCGTCACCTGATGACTTTCCTGCTTTACTTTGTCGGCTTTGGTAGGGTGGTAGCATGTCCTTTAGCAAGGCTAGGCACCTTCCTTAAAGGAGGCAGCATCCGATCTTTAGCATCCTAGCCAGGGAAATCCCCAAATCGCGAGTCCGGGGCATATACTTTTTCTTTATCCCCCAGAGAATCCGACAAGAAAGAAGATAAAATAAAGTACATATATATGGGCAAGATCCATATTCCATTTCTAACAGTTCCTTACTTTCTATTCTCTAATCTCGTATGGCAGCTTTCAGTCTCATCTTCAGTTTCGGGACATTGTTCCTATGCCTCTTTGAAGTGAAGCCCTTATATCGAATGATTCAAGACATTTGATTTTATAATAGAAATGAGAGGACAGCCGAATTGACAGAAAATAGTCTGAACTTGTTGATCAACTCTCTTTGTTGAAGGTCCTACCTTAACAGTCGATCATGCGCTCACACTCGATCATGCGACAGTCGATCTGTCCATCCGACTACATTCACTGGGGGGTGAGGTTGTCCAATTTCAATTATGTGCCGCTCGTTGACATCTAGTTTCCATTGCCGGTGTGAGAGATCTTCCTTCGGTTCTAGTCAAGTATGGCAGCTTGAGGTCTCCTATTTCACTTTCACCAGCCATTGGGAACTCAAATAAACTTTCATTTAACGGCAGGCGAGAAAGGTTCTGAAAGAAAGAAAGGTAGAAGGGGGGTTTGCTCCCGTTTCGGGGTTCTCTTGTGGACTGGCTGTTGACTGGCCTTTGCCTGGGGAGAAAACCGGTGCTTTTAGCTTAAACGGATTTTAACTGGATCGGAGCCTTTCGGAAATCCTCCCTTTTTGGCTTCACTTGAGCGGTTGACGCAATCCAAGAGGAAGAGGAAGCTAAACCCGTGCTGACGAATAACCAAACCCCTTAATTCGTCGAGTAAAGTAAATAGGGAAGGTATAGGTTTGCTATGAATGACCCAGTATCGAATACAGGTAATAATATCAGCAAAAGAACGTTCTCCCGTGCTTCCAGACATGCTGAGCTCCACATATTCATGTACAGAAAAAGCGGGGGGTCGATTCTGTGAAAGATAGGATCAGTAAATGGAAATTCACTGAGATTTAATTTAAGTGAGATTTTCAATAGTGGTACCGAGGGTGTCTTTAGAGTATACCGAATCAGTATAGCTATCCTTCTTCTCTTCTGACACAGCAACGAAATTTCAATCAGTATAGAAAAGAAGTGATACAATATTTCTTTCTTCCTTAGCGCAAGCACTAAGTAAGCAAGCTACCTCTATCTTCTTTAGTCAATTCTAATTGTTCACTCTTAGTTGACCGTTCCGCTGGGGCTTCCTCTTTGAGTGGAAGCCCTGCGCTGCACCCCAGTGTTGAATTTCTTGATCGACGAAACGAGTTATTGCCTTTAAGGGTTCTTGCCCGAGATGAGTTATTGCCATTTCATTTTTACGGGGGAAAGGAACAGACTTTAGTTGACGGAAAGGAAATGTATATTGATACGTTCAATCTCGTCCCAACATAGCCCCCAGCCCTCTCCTTACGATGATTCCAAATCCAGGATAGGAATCAAAAGTTATTCCATGTATGCCTATGATGTAGCACCAGGCGGATTGTTAGCTAGTGTGTATCATCTTACGAGAATACAGTATGGTGTGGATCAACCGGAATAGGTATGCAAATAAGTCTTTGCCAAAGGGAGGAATCAAATCCTAGAATCCCATCTGTTTTCTGGATTTTGAAAAGTGAAGATTTTCAAGAACGGAAATCTTTTGATATGTTGGGAATCTCTTATGAGTTTCATCCACGCCCGAAACGTATCTTGATGCCTGAAAGTTGGATCGGTTGGTTTTTTATTCTATTGCCCCAATTTCTATGAAATAAAGGATGCTCATTGAATGAATCTTAACTTATACGACTCCAGATATTCTATAAGATTATTACGTTCTGTTTTCGATGAAACAGAGTAACTGGACTCTCGCTCGTATTCTATTCTGGAATAAAAAAGGGCTTCATTTATATTCCTAAATCTGGAAGATATCATATCTATTTGGGATGAGCAGAGCCGATTTCACTTTAGTAGAGACTTGGTTCGGTATCTTTAATGGCGAGGGAGAGTTAGACTCCGTTTCAAAAGAAAGGGGATTCTCACATAATGACGATCAAGTACCAGTTGAGGAATATAGATAAGAATAAATTGGGCCAACCCGCGAGCAAGTTGGAGAAAGCGCTTGATGAGCCCCTCCAAAAAGTAGAGTAGTTCCGGTGCAACCACATATATCCTACAGAAAAGTTTTGCTGTTTCAATGAGTCGGTACCCGATGTTTCGACCAAGGAACAAACAACCGGAAAAAACCATTCCCTGCAAAAGGGATGGGACCCCCGACCGCGCTTATGACTCGTCCGTATCGTCTCTCATGCCGTATCCATTCTCGTTTAGGTCGACCGCTCTACGATGGCTAAGCTTTTTTCGAGAGAGGCAGACTTGGACTTGACTGACAAAGGTTTCCGAATTCTAATTATTAATGCCATAGTTATACTCCCGCCGCATTGATATTCTTTGAACAGCGGTTGCGCTTTGAAATCAAGGTAGTTGTTTACTTGCTCAACCATAATACCAGGGCCCTATCAATGACAGGTAAACTGTGCTATAAAGTACTAGAATATCATCCCGTATGGCTTTCTCCTCTCTCTTATCTTCGATCAAGCTACTTCGTTCCTTCTGTGATGAGAAATTCCCTAACGAAAGCTAGCCTTCTTCCATCGGATGCATTATCTAAAGGGCAGAGGTTGGGTAAACATGCTACAGATTCCGTAGTTCCATTATTGGATTAGCTTACATTACCAAAGGTTAGAGGAAATGTCGTAGATCTCAGTTGAGAGACTGAATGCGGATTTTTTTTTAAGAATTTAAAAGGAAAAGAAAGACTTCGTCCCACTCTCGGATAATGAAATCACCAAATGCTGCTCGACGAGCCTCTCCCTGAAGAAAAAGACACTCCGGCCTAACATAACAGCACTTTCCTTACCCGTTGTGCTCTGTCTGAGATAAGGAGCAAAAGGCTAGACGGAAGACCTCTAATCTACCAATCAATCTAGCTAGCATCCTATGATTTTTGTTCCAGAGGCCAATAACCCGAAAGTAAGTATTTACATCTCCTGCCAGGTGTAAGATAGAGGTTTAAAGCTCTCTTGGCAGCCTCTACGCTACGCCCGGTTCACTCTTTTCATAAGGGCTTTACCCGCTCAACCATCAGAAGGGGGCTTTTCCCATCATGCCATGGAGTGAGTAACTAGCTCGGCTAACCACTAAGTCGCTCATGCACAAATTCTTACAAAAAGGGGAGCCCCGCGAAGGGTGGAGATGAATCTATATCTGTCAATCACAAAGCCAAGACATCCCCCAAACGTAGATTGTAACAACCAACGAATTTCTTTTCTATTCCTGTCTGGTCTAACCAATTCTCGAGGTTTAATGGCCTTTGGCTGCCTCCTCTTCCTTGCCAGTTGAGCTACTTCCACTCCTCTTCCAATTTGAGTTTCCTCCTCTGTTTAGTTTGAAACTGAAAGGCATAGAAGCTCTCTAGAGAGCTACCGTATCCATGAGGGGCAAGCCAATGCTTTAGAGCTCTTTAGCTGCCTCTGCACGAATTCTTCTTCCGGTTGGAAAACTATACCTCTTCTTTCGTCTTGCGATTGGATGAACCAGCAAGTGTTTTTCATGCATTGACCTCGGTATCGTAAACACATATCTACTGCTTGCTGCCCTTGAAAGTCCCAAAACAGCCTATTTTAGACCCTAATTTAACGTTGCGCCGAGAGTTATCGTTAAATCCAATGGCAAGAGCCCTAACCTCGGCTGCTGCCCCGGGCTGTCATATGTTGGGATCGCCTGCCCGAAGGGCCTAGATCTGAGTCTCCTATTCTGTTTCTGTTTTAGAGAGATAAACCCCCTTTACTTTACTAAGTCTGGTGCCTCTGTTCCTTGGGCCCTATCATCAATAGTAAGCTAATCCAGTTATGCATGTGTTCCACAGCTCTCATTTGAATCATTTGCCCGGAAAAGAGCTAGATCTTAAAAGTCCCGCATATACCGCTTCGAAAGGAAAGATAGGAACAGGTTTAGTTGAGGCAGAAACTCTGGTTGCTTTGAGCTCCCTCATTGGGATCAAACCGACCGGCAGAGAGCGAACAGCCTACTTTAAGTAGTTCTATTGCTGGTAAGCTTAGCCGCCTGAACACGACGAGACTCTCTTTAACATATGATGTCGTCGGAGAAGTTTCTAGACTTCTTTGCCTTTGGCTTCTTCCGGTATGATGGAATTGACTAGGGTTCACCAGAAATAATTAAATAGCTAGATAAATACAAGAGCCATTCCGTCACTACAGAATCTGTGAGAAGTGGAAGTATAGTTTTTGTTTATCCTGGCGACCTAGCACCAGTGCATTCGAGAAATTTCAAGTCACATCCCTTGGTGGGAAAGAGCAGCGGCATCCTCAAGCTAAGCTATGTCATCCACAGGTCATGGAAATCAGGAGTTTCGCGCGTTGTTCCATCTCGAATTGAAGCTCGGTGTGCTCGCCGGTCGGTAACTCTTATTCGAACTGCCACGGTTAGGTCTCACAAAGACCTTGCCTCGTCAACAGTACTTGCTTACTTATGAAAGCCGCTTTCAATATAGCAAATTCTGCGCATTGCTCAGGGGATTTAATAAAGATCAGTCCAGGCGGAGGAAGTTTGATATTGGCATGTGTCTGGTAGCATTTTGAACCATATCTAGTTAATTAGTAGGAATTTTTTTATGGAAGCATACGAAAACATAAGAATTTGAACTCCTATCCGAGCTGCTGGGGCCTTGATCATGCCAGAGTTGGAATGCCGAACACCCGCTCTTCTTGATTTAAACCCGATTAGGTTGCCCGCTCTCTCTATGGATAGGAAGATCCGGAGAAAGCGGCAGTGGAAGCAACGAAAAGAGCTCCGTTCCTCGCCCAGACACTCCAATTCTTTTGGTCGGGCTACTCCGTTCAAACCATCAATCGGCGGTTCCTTACTAAGAGATTAAACCGGAATGAGATATTATCTCTGTTGGCTTCGCTTCGTGGACAAATAGGAATGGTACTTGACCGCCTATTCTTAAATAAAAATGGAAAATACTAAGACTAATACAAGGCTGGTTCCAAAGCAGATTCATTCAAAGCCGGTTCATCCAATCACAAAGCAAAAGAAGGAGGAGGTTACCCGCCGACTGAAAGGAGAGGGGACGGGGGTTGACCCGCAGTAGTAGTTGAGTTGTCGGAGCGTCTATACGGGCCTTCGATTGGGGTGAAGCTAAAACGGAGTTCCTTTCTTCTTTGTCCGCTTCAGTTGGAGGTGAGTCTTTTTCTGATGGTTATTCCTCCTAATCTACGATGTACGCACCGCGGCGGTCTCAAGATCTTTCTTTATCTTTATTCTGGTTTTGTTTTGAGAGTCGCCCCCGAGCGCATCTTCCTTTTTGAATGAGCAAAGGTGTGGGCCTAGGTTTAGTAAAGAGTAAGGGACATATCGACGAACTGCGGATTAGCTCTTTCTGTTGTACGCTGCTGCTGTTTGATACATTTAGGTGGAGCAGGTAAACTCCCTCGGGGCGTTTCGCCAAGCCCTTTGACACCTTCTTTCTGGTCTATCCTCTGACGATATTTTATGATTCGACGGAGGCCCTCCCTCAGGCATGGTAAGCAAGTAGACTACTTTGGCCCTATCAACTTAGTTTGCGCCGCGTAGATATCTAGCATCTGGACGAGCAGCCACCGTTTCGGATCAAAAAGTAAAGAGGGCGCCGCCCGATTCTTTCTTTTCTAGTCCCTCCACCGAACCAGATCTACTAAAGACTTCAACGGTTTCTTTTTTTTTTTTTGGTACCGGTGTTGGAATTTCGTGGATAAGTCGTGACAGAGCCGATGAATCCAATTATGAAAGCAAGGCTCCCGCTAAATAAAATTTTGAAAGTATCGCGGTTAGTTCTTCCGAAAGGAGGTGGGGCGAGAAGCCCGTCTTAGTCTGTATAAATGGTGAAACGGGCGCAAAGGAACGTAGCGAAGCGGAGTAGCTCGATAGACGAACGCGGCTTACCCCACTCAGCCGAAAAGCGAGGGTCCGGAGGAGAACTACCTTTTTTCTTACGATTGGCATTATCAGGTACTCCCCCAGCAGTTTTGCCGAAGCAGCGATATACTTCATTTCTTTGTCCTTCAACTAAAACTAATCCAATGGAACTAGGAAATTCATAGGAAAGCCCTCAAAAGATCGGATAAGGCAGCTCATATAGTTCTTGTCTTTCTATCTCCATTTTTCAACCACAGGACCCGAGATTTCCGTCTCATAAGAGACTCCTCCGCGTCAAGCATTGCATTAAGTTCATATAGTTTTCGAGTTTAATCCATCGCTGCTTGCTCATTTCCTTGGTCCTTCGCAAGAATGGTTTCTCGTACAGCTCATCCTTAAGGACGTTGATTCTTTCAGCTATTTTGCCAAAGGTGGTAACGTTCTAACCTTTCAGCGCCTCTTTGACCGCTTTAAGCTTTTGGACACTTGGAACATGGGGTTGCCCTCAACTCGGATATTCCACGCTTGCTTCACAGTTCGGAGAAAGGGGGGATGATTAGACTGCGCATTAATAAACCTTTAAGGTTTATGGCTGTGCTGCACTGAGTGATTCAACTGAATAATGCCTGGGGCATGGTCAGATAGTCCATTAGTACCAGTAATAACTCTAGCTTCGGAGAAGAGAGTAACAATCTCACGGTTAACCAGAATTCTGTCTAACTTGCAAGCTATTCTTCTTCGGCCTTCGAAAACTAAGAGTTTGGTTGAAACTATTGTTGATAGATATCACACGCTTTTTATTGTTATATATATATATATATAACGTTATAAGTATAACTAACTGAAAGCGTCCGTTCACGTCAGGAATAGAGGTTGTTGATGTAGTTGCTTGTAGTTTTCTTTTATTTTTCTCGAGTTGGTGCATATTGCATATATAGGCTCCGGAGAGAGAATCAATGTTCGGTAGTACGCCTGGTTCGCCAGGTTCTACCACTGCAGGGCCCAATCATACTCAAAAGAAGAGTATGATCTTGGCTCAGAAGGAACGCTAGCTATATGCTTAACACATGCAAGTAGAATACGGCCGTGCTTGCTCGAAAAGTGGAGTGAATGGACTCCACGGGTGAGAGACCAAAAAGGAGCAGCGGGTTAAAGTCTTCGCTCGCTTTCCAACCACCGAAAAATGGACTTCAAAAAAAAAGAGGGAGAATACCTTTGCCTGACATAACTACAAACAAGCAACGGATGAGTGCCCTAGCGCGAAATGGAAATCGAAAAAGAAAAGATTTAACGGCTCCTTTGCGGGATGGGAAGCATCCCCCCTCCCCCCTTCAAGTAGACAATTCGAGATCCCCCTTGCTTAATTCACTCAATTAGCAATTTAAATTGGAATTGGAATATTCCCCCGCTCGAAAGAGTTCGCTCATCATCCTTTCCCTCGCCAAATACGGGGGACATGTTACCATGTATCCAAACGGAGAAGCAGAAGCAGAAGAATAGGATTGAGATTGCCAAAGACCTTTTGGGGGAAGTCAAAAACAGTAGCAGTTGGGGACGCCTAGTCCATCATACTATAGTGGTCTTACATACAGCTAGTGTCGGCAGGAATGGAACAGAAATCTCGTATATGAAAAATTTTTAGTATATATAGCGGAGTAGCTTTCTTTGTTTGAAGGCTTCAAGTGAGAGAGAGGATAGGATCAAACCATCGCATCACCAAAAGGTGCTCGGGTGTACCTTAGAGCAACGAAAACGAAGACTTTCGAGAACAAATATTGGACCGGGAATCAAAAGGGGTAAAGTAAAGTAAAAGCGCATATGGCACGAAAAGGAAATCCGATGTCGGTAAGACTTGATCTGAATCGTAGTTCAGATTCAAGTCGGTTCAGTGAGGGCGACCGCGAAAGTCACCGAATGGGTCAGTCTTTTCCTTCAGTTTGTCCTATATTAAAAAAAAGCGTGGGAGGACATTGCAGATGTCCGGGACGGACACGACTTCTTCTAACGCTAGAAGACCACTGGAAGACACCCGGGACCAGAGCATGTCGTGAAAGAAGCACACTGGGCGGGCGTGCTTCGACCGTGTCTCCGGGGCACAGTTGAATGTAGATATCATGAATGCGAGGTGCAGGAGACCAGGCCGAGAAACCCGGGCAACCACTCCCCTATGTGCCGATCGCTAGCGCATCCAGGGCCCCGGCGCCCAGCTCGGCCGGAGAGGCCTAGCCTGATCTGAGAAGTGCTAATTCGGTTCGGATAGACTTCATTCAAGAACGCCGCCGCCCCTGGAATCAATAAGAAAACAAGTGCAAAGTTTCAGATCAGTGAATAAATCGAAACGAAAGAAGAGACGTTTCTCGCTCGGCGCCTAAAGCGCACTATGCTCCGCTTCAACAAATGAGAGTTTTCGGTGGAACCGGTGAACCACGCGAGCTGGTTAGATGCGCGGGACAGAGGGCTCGTAGTACCTGCTAGCGCAGCTATGCTCTGTAAGGGAAGGAGCCTAAATCGAACCCCTTCTTTCTTTTTTTTTCTTTGAAAAAAAGCAGTACAAAGAGATTCTCGGATGAGACTAAGCAGCCACCGACCGTTCTGACGCGCCCCTGACCTATCTTGATTAAGACCGAAAACTCTCTAAAATGGAGCCTGGTTTAAGCTGTCAAACAAATGATAGAATAGAAAAAAAAAGAACCACTAGTAGGGATATGGATGGAGTCTCGCTCAGTAAAGAGAGTTGTAGATTAGTAGAAAAGGAGAAGAGCCTTTACTTGATATATTATATATAAGTATTAGTAAAGCGCTAACGCTGCCATTTTTCTAAAGCAACAAGCGCGAAACTTTACTTTTTGAGAAAGAAGGTGCTTGTTGCCGCTTTATTAGTAAGTAAGCTTGTTTTATATCATATCAATAAAGGCGAAAGGTTGCTTTACCAAATAATATAAGGCGCGTTAGCGCTTTAGAAGGACATTTAGGCTTTACTAATAGAATATATAGGGCGTTTTTTTTCACGCAGGTTTGGAACCCTATACAAGGGGCGTTTCCTTTCAAATGACAACAGCCTCTTCCTGCTGCGAGGGCGCTGCGCGAAACCAAACCGCCCCCCCCCCCCGCCCGATCAAGTACCAGTTGCTTTGCCGGCGGGCCCACTTAGGTTAGGGGGGCATTGTCCCTCAGTTCTTACCAACCTCCGGTGTGTAATCGACATGTTGCTAGCTTCAACTCGGTTGAATAAGAATCATTGATTCCCTATGCTGTCCATTTCTTATTCATTCAGGGCGCTCGGCCGGTGCTCCTTTAAAAAACCAAAACCACTCTGAACGTAAGGGAAGATAAGGGAAGACCGCCTGAGCGAACCGACCGAAAGGACTTTTGACTTATTTGAACCGAACGATAGCGGCTTAAAGCTAAGCCTATCACGAGCAGCGTCGCTGCTTGATCGGCGGGGAGGAGCATCTCAAAGTATGGGGCAAAGGATCAAGCGCTTTGACTTTGCCCCCCGGGATCCACCACGGGTTGGGTTTGAGAGCCGTGTGATGGGTGACTATCCTGCACGGTTCGGGGAGCACTTTTTGTCTGCGTTGGTGAATGGAAGCCCCCACTATCAAGCAAGAAAGAAGCGGCTCTTCCCACGGCGGAGTCCCCGTTGACTCTATTTATTATTATGGTAAATCAGTGTATCAAGATGTCAATCTGAGATCTTATTTCGGTTCAATACGTCCACCTACGAGACTGACCTTTGGCTTTCGTCTCGGTACGTGTATTATAATAAATTTTCCCAAAAGAACATTCATTCATTTCTTTCTTCCCCGTCGACCACGACGACTGAAACGACACGAAAAATCCAGACCCGGAAAGGAGAAGGGCCGGTGGTGGGCATTTGGGAAAGTCGGGCCGATCGGGTGTCTTCATTCAAGCGACGATACAGAAGAAGAACGAAACGAAGTGAGAGGCCGGGGGGCAGGGAAAAGAGTCGAGTCGATCAGGCTCGACGACCGGGAGAAGCAAAACGAAATTAGGATTTGGCCGAAAAAGAAGCAACGCTATGGATACCATGACCGATCACCATCGATAAAGAAGAATCTTTCTAAATCACTTCGGGTCAGCAGGGCCTTCAAGCATCCGAAATACGCCGGGGTTGTAAATGACATAGCGTTCCTGATAGAAAATGACGACTCCTTCAGAAAAACTAAGTTATTCAAGTTCTTTTTGCCAAAGAAGTCCCGCTCCGACGGCCCGACGAGTCATCTACTTAAAAGGACCCCCCCTGCAGTGCGCCCCTCCTTCAATTATTTGGTCATGCAATACTTATTGAATACAAAGAACCAAATGAATTTCGACCCCGTCGTAGTTCTCAATCATTTCGTGGCACCGGGCGTGGCTGAACCATCTACGATGGGGGGAGCGAATGCACAGGGAAGAAGCTTAGATAAGAGAATACGTTCTCGCATCGCTTTTTTTGTAGAAAGCTCGACCAGCGAGAAAAAGTGTTTGGCCGAAGCCAAAAAGAGGTTGACCCGCTTCATTCGCCAAGCGAATGATCTTCGCTTCTCGGGAACAACAAAAACCACCATCTCGCTCTTTCCTTTTTTCGGTGCTACCTTTTTCTTTCCAAGGGATGGGATTGGGATGTATAATAACCTTTTTTTTGAGGATGCCCGGGAACAACTCCTAGGTCAATTAAGGATCAAATGTTGGAACCTCATGGGTAAGGATAAGGTAATGGAATTGATAGAGAAATTCATAGACCTAGGTAGGATAGGAGAATTGATAAGGGGAATAGAGATGATGATAGAGATCATACTGAGAAACAGAAGAATTCCGTACGGGTACAACTCTTATTTGAACGAAGTGAAAAAAATGCGATCTTTGTTGTCTAATAGAACAAACACTAATACCTTAATTGAGTCGGTCAAGATCAAATCTGTTTATCAAAGTGCTTCTCCGATTGCTCAAGACATCTCTTTTCAACTGAGAAACAAAACAAGATCATTTCGTTCCATTTTTAGTAAAATAGTGAAGGATATTCCATTAGTAATGAAAAAAGGGGTTGAGGGGATCCGTATATGTTGTTCAGGTCGATCAAAAGGCGCAGAAATTGCTAGAACTGAATGCGGAAAGTATGGAAAAATATCTCGTAATGTATTTAACCAGAAAATAGATTATGCTCCTGCGGAAGTATCTACCCGTTACGGAATCTTAGGTGTCAAAGTGTGGATTTCATATTGTTAAAAAAGAAGGGGGGCATGCTTTTTCTAGAATGGCTATTCTTCACTTCGGGCCCGGTGGAGCTTGTTCCAAACGAGCCCTCTTCGGGCGAATTCATTTTTTCTGCCGTTTCCTTAGCGTTTCACACTAAGCAAGTAAACTACCTTTTTTTTTTTTCATTTTTTATAGTTGCCTCTGCGGTTATCCTACGTATGAAAAGGGATCCCGTTTTGATTGCTCTTTTTCGTTCCCGCCCTCTCACAATGCGGCCCTTTTTCTTTGCAATAGCGTTTTTATTAATAATCTGTGTAAACATCCAAATAGCCGCCTGCGACGGGGGAATTCCTTCTCCCGTGCCAAATTTACATCCGGAGGTTCCCCCCGACACCGGTGTTCCCCAAGGGGCACCGGTGCAGATTCCTGTCCCACCTGAAATTCCCCAACTAGAAGAGCCTTTAATGTCCGTGGAGGATAGGTGGAAGGAACTTCAGCTACGGTTAAGTTTGTATTTCCTCGGGAGAAACAGTTGGTCGGACGTCGGGCCATTCGTGAGAATCCTGGAGAGGCAGGTGCCTATAGAAACAAAGATAGAAGCTGCATTGGTGGACGATGGATATAATCGGGAGGATATCCATCAAAAGAGGTTCGAAATAAGGGGAATCCTCTTTAACCGTGGGGTGAACGCGCTTTCTGAACGTACCTTAGATGAGTATTTGGACCAAATCGAAAGAAATGGCACTCGGCAGAGCACTCCCTATAGAAACGTAAGTAGGGCTATCCAGAATTTGGATCTAATTCTGTGACTCCTTCTTTCTCCCATGCTTTCCGTTGGTCAACAACCAACCACAGCTCTCTATAGTTCTTCACTACTCGTACAGGAAGGTAAGAACCACTTTTTTTCTGGAGGGAATCATTTTTTCTCAATCAAGAATGCCTCAACTGGATAAATTCACTTATTTCACACAATTCTTCTGGTCATGCCTTTTCCTCTTTACTTTCTATATTCCCATATGCAATGATGGAGATGGAGTACTTGGGATCAGCAGAATTCTAAAACTACGGAACCAACTGGTTTCACACCGGGGGAACAACATCCGGAGCAACGACCCCAACAGTTTGGAAGATATCTTGAGAAAATGTTTTAGCACCGGTGTGTCCTATATGTACTCTAGTTTATTCGAAGTATCCCAATGGTGTAACGCCGTCGACTTATTGGGAAAAAGGAGGAAAATCACTTTGATCTCTTGTTTCGGAGAAATAAGTGGCTCACGAGGAATGGAAAGAAACATATTAGATTTGATCTCGAAGTCCTCATATAGCACTTCTTCCAATCCTGGATGGGTGATCACTTGTAGGAATGACATAATGCTAATCCATGTTCCACACGGCCAAGGAAGCATCTTTTTTTAATCTCATTATTACTTGGTCGTTAGGAAGAGATTCTTTCTCGATCTGAATAGTGGAATGGAAGGCACTACAAGAAAGATATACCCCTTTTCAAATCGCCCCGCGAAGACGGACGTTCAGAAAGGTTATCGAGATTATCAATCTTTTTAGTGGGGAGGAATAGTGCGGGAAGGGAGCGAGACCAAGCCGAGCCACTAGGAGAGTAAGGACTTCCCACGTGT